AGTACTTTAATAGTATTACTTCCTAATCCATAATAATACTAATAAGTAGTAACAAATACCTTTCCTTTCGTTCTTCCGTCCTATAAATAATTAATTAAATAAATATTAATAACTTACGAAATAGAATTAATAATAAGTTAATAAGAATAGTGAAATAACTTCATTAGTGTTGGATGGTATGTATTTGGTATTTGTTGGATAGTATGTGTTTGTTATAGTAGTAGAAAGAAAAGAAGACAGTTTGAGGAATAAATAATTAATAGAGAAGTCAAAACTCTTGCAAAATCAAAAAGTGGAAAATGAAACAGTGTTAAAACAATGTTTGTTAGAAAGGGATTGAAAAGAATAGTTTTGAAAATAATAATGTTTGTAGAAAAAATAATAAGAATTATAAGATTTCCTTGGTAGAAAATTTATCTTCTACTTTCAATAGAAATACAAATTAATTATTTTATTCAATTTGTGTCAAAAAATAAAGACAGTATCGATTACAAAAAAGATTTCTTTTTCAAAAATATGACAGTTACAATTGGACAAGTTAAAGCTAAAGAACAAGGACTGTTTAGCCTTATTGACGATTGGCTAAAACGTGACCGTTTTGTATTTGTAGGATGGTCTGGTTTACTATTATTTCCTTGTGCATATTTAGCACTTGGTGGATGGTTCACAGGAATCACATTCGTTACATCATGGTATACACATGGATTAGCTAGTTCTTTCTTAGAAGGGTGTAATTTTTTAACAGCAGCTGTTTCTTCTCCTGCAAATAGTATGGGACATTCTCTTTTACTACTTTGGGGTCCTGAAGCACAAGGAAACTTTACACTATGGTTTAAAATTGGTGGTCTTTGGACTTTTATGGCATTACATGGTGCTTTCGGATTAATTGGTTTTTGTTTACGCCAATTTGAAATTGCAAGACTTGTAGGAATTCGTCCATACAATGCTTTAGCATTTTCAGGTCCAATTGCAGTTTTTGTTTCAGTATTTTTACTTTATCCTTTAGGTCAAGCAAGTTGGTTCTTTGCTCCTAGCTTTGGTGTAGCAGCAATTTTCCGTTTCTTATTATTCTTACAAGGATTCCATAACTGGACATTAAATCCATTCCATATGATGGGTGTGGCAGGTATTTTAGGAGGAGCTCTTTTATGTGCAATTCATGGAGCAACTGTAGAAAATACTTTATTTGAAGATGGTGATTCTGCTAATACATTCCGTGCATTTACACCAACACAATCAGAAGAAACATATTCCATGGTAACAGCTAACAGATTCTGGTCACAAATTTTTGGTGTAGCTTTTTCCAATAAACGTTGGTTACATTTCTTTATGTTATTTGTACCTGTAACAGGACTTTGGGCAAGTGCAGTAGGAATTGTAGGTTTAGCTTTAAACTTAAGAGCTTATGACTTTATTTCACAAGAATTAAGAGCAGCAGAAGATCCAGAATTTGAAACATTCTATACAAAAAACATTCTTTTAAATGAAGGTATAAGATTGTGGATGGCAGCACAAGACCAACCACATGAAAACTATATATTCCCTGAGGAGGTATTGCCACGTGGAAACGCGCTTTGATGATCTTGAAATAACAACTGATAAAACGATTGAAGCTACAGGTTTTGCTTGGTGGGCTGGGAATGCAAGATTAATTAACTTATCTGGAAAACTGTTAGGTGCTCATGTTGCTCATGCAGGTCTAATGGTTTTTTGGTGTGGTGCTATGACTTTATTTGAAGTTTCGCATTTTATTCCAGAAAAACCTTTATATGATCAAGGATTTATTTTATTACCTCATTTAGCAACTTTAGGTTGGGGTGTTGGACCTGGAGGAGAAATTACAGATATTTATCCTTACTTTGTAGTAGGAGTTTTACATTTAATTTCTTCTGCTGTCTTAGGTTTTGGAGGAATTTATCATTCTTTATTTGGTCCAGATACGTTAGAAACAAATGCACCTTTATTTGGATATGATTGGCGTGATAAAAATAAAATGACAACAATCCTAGGAATTCATTTATGTTTATTAGGAATTGGAGCATTTTTATTAGTATTAAAAGCTATGTACATTGGTGGTGTTTATGATACATGGGCACCAGGAGGAGGAGATGTTCGTTTTATTAAAAACCCAACATTAAACCCACTTGTTATTTTTGGATATGTTTTCAAATCACCTTTTGGTGGAGACGGATGGATTGTTTCCATTAATAATATGGAAGATCTTGTTGGTGGACACATCTGGGTAGGGATTCTTTGTTTAACAGGAGGTATTTGGCATATTTTAACAAAACCTTTTGCTTGGGCAAGAAGAGCTTTTGTTTGGTCTGGGGAAGCTTATTTATCTTATAGTTTAGCTGCTTTAGCTGTCATGGGATTAACAGCTTCTGTTTTTGTTTGGTATAATAATACAGCTTATCCAAGTGAATTCTTTGGTCCGACAGGTCCGGAAGCTTCACAAGCCCAAGCATTTACTTTCCTTGTACGTGACCAAAGACTTGGAGCAAATGTTGCCTCAGCTCAAGGTCCTACTGGATTAGGAAAATATTTAATGCGTTCTCCAAGTGGAGAAATCATTTTTGGTGGAGAAACGATGCGTTTCTGGGATATGAGATCTCCTTGGTTGGAACCATTACGTGGTCCAAACGGATTGGATCTTAACAAAATCAGAAATGATATCCAACCTTGGCAAGAAAGAAGAGCTGCAGAATATATGACACATGCACCTTTAGGTTCTTTAAACTCAGTTGGTGGAGTAGCTACAGAAATTAACTCTGTTAACTATGTATCTCCACGTTCATGGTTAACATCTTCTCATTTCGTGTTAGGTTTCTTCTTACTAGTAGGTCACTGGTGGCATTCTGGAAGAGCAAGAGCAGCCGCAGCTGGATTTGAAAAAGGAATTAATCGAGAAACAGAACCTGCACTTCAATTAAAACCTATTGATTAATAAGTTCAAACTTCTCTTATTGATTGATAAAAATAACTAAAACGAAGTTGTAAAACTTCGTTTTAGTTATTAATAAATCCAAAGGAACGTTTTACCACGAGTCGAATCACTCCGTGGTCCAAAAGGAAAGATTATTATGAACAAAAATTTATTATTATTATTTGTATTCTTGGGAACTTGGAACGGAATGATTTTGTGGAATCCAAACAAAGGATATGCCACAAATTTTGAAATCGGAAAAGAAATTTTTCAAAATAATTGTAGTGCTTGTCATAGTGGAGGAAATAACTTAATTATTCCTGAAAAAAATTTAAAAAAAGATGCCCTGGAAGCAAATGGAATGAATACGGTAAATGCGATTACTTATCAAGTCATCAATGGAAAAAATGGAATGCCAGCTTTTGGAGGACGTTTAAACGAAAGTGAGATTGAAAACGTAGCGCTTTATGTATTAAAACAATCTGCCAATAATTTTGTAGAGAAATAATTAAAAAAGAAATTCCAAATTTTTAATTCATTTTACCATGCACCAAGAAAATTCCAGACAAAAATAATAAATTTCTAGGAAAATTTATTATACTTTTCCTAGAAAGAAGGCGTTTAGCTCAGCGGTAGAGCGTCTGCCTTACAAGCAGAGTGTCACTGGTTCAAATCCTGTATCGCCTATAGTATTTTATTAAAAAGGGCTCATCGTCTAAGGGATTAGGACGGAAACCTTCTAAGTTTCTAATGTAGGTTCGAATCCTACTGAGCCTAAGAAATGATCAATTTTAAATTTTTGTACTTGAGAAAATACGTTGAAAAGCTGCTTGAATTTTATCACCCGAATTAATCGATTCCATTGGATCTCTACGAAGTCTATGTCTTAAACATAAAATAATCGTTCTTTGAATATCTTCTAAAGTAACTTCGAGACGATTTTCTAAAGCTGTTAAAGCTTTTGCGGCACGAGTGGAAACAATATCTCCACGTAAACCTTCAATTTCTAATTCACTACAAATTTCAGAAATTTTTAATTGAAATTCTTTACTAATTTTTACTTTACTTAAATTTTGTTGAGCAATGACAATTTGATTTTGAATAGCTTCTTGTTCTTTTTCATATTTGTCAAACCAAATTTGAGGAGATTGATCAAAATTTATTCTTTCTTCTACAATTCGAACTCGTAATTTTGGGTCTCGAATTGTTCGAATTTCAGCATGCATTCCAAAACGATCCAGTAATTGGGGTCTTAATTCACCTTCTTCAGGATTTCCTGATCCTATCAGAATAAATTTTGCTGGATGTTTAATTGAAATTCCTTCTCTTTCTACAGTATTCCAACCTGACGCTGCTGAATCTAATAACACATCGACTAAATGATCATCTAAAAGATTAATTTCATCAACATATAATAAACCACGATTCGCACGTGCTAATAAGCCTGGCTCAAAAGTACTATTTCCCCCAGAAAGAATTTCTTTTAAATTAATTGTTCCACAAACTCTATCTTCAGTTGCTCCTAAAGGTAATTCCACCATTGGAATCTTAATACTTTCTGTTTCATATTCTTTTTCTTTTGGTAATCCTTTTGGATCCGTATTAAAAGGATCATTTTTGATTATTTGAATATCAGGAAGAAGATCCGCCAAAGCACGAATTGTGGTAGATTTTCCTGTTCCTCGATCTCCCATAATCATTACACCACCAATTTTTGGATCAATTACATTTAGTTGTAAGGCTAATTTCATCTCAGCTTGCCCAATAATAGCAGCAAATGGAAAATTTGTTAAATTTTTTACAATTGTCATGTTCAATGAAAATTTATTAATAATTTTTCTAAAAATAATTATGATTTTAATTCGATTGATATAATGAAATACCTAATCGAATTGAAAATGTAAGAAGAACAAAACCAAGGAAAAGTGCAATATAAATATTAAATTCAGTTATCATAATTTTTTATTCTTTTTTATTAGTTTTTTCACTATTCTAAATAGTTATTATAAAATAGAAATTAGAAATCTTTTTAGCCTTATAATATATTATTATATTTGACTCAAGGAGAATAGTGTAAATAATCTTTAACAAAAAATTCATGATAGATGTAATTAGTTTAGGTTGGGCGTCTCTAATGCTAGTGTTTTCATTTTCATTAGCTTTAGTTGTATGGGGAAGAAATGGTTTTTAAAGAAATTTTTTAAGATTTCTTTTACTTTTTAAATCGATTTAAAAATATTAAAAAAAATTTATGGGAGAAATATTAAGCGTAGCAATTTGTTGTTTTTTAATAACTCTTTTTGGCTTAGCATTAGGATTTGCTTTTTTACAAATACAAGCAAGCAGTTAAAAAGAAAAAATTCGAGAAATGGACAGAACTTCAAACCTGTCCATTCCGGCAGGTCGGTACAAGTTCTATCCATTTTCGTCACAAAGTCTATCCAACTTAGGAATTAATTAAGAGGTTAAAAATGTTTGAATCGTTGAATCCAGTTATATTAATTTTATTAATTACTAGTAGTCTTACCATTGGTCTTATTTTAAATCAAAATGAAAGTAGTAAAGATTCTCCCAGTAATCAAAATTCAAGTTCTTCCACAAACCCTTTAGAAACTTTAACTTGGATTTGTTTCCTTGTTCAACTCTTTCTCTTAATAATTAAGATAAAAATTAATGAATCATAAAAAAAAGAAAAATCCACAGAAGTTACAGGATAGTTGAATTAATCTTTTTAGTCTGCTTTATGAATCCAATTAAAATTTTATTACTCTGTCCAGTTCCAGAAGATCAAAAACCAATAAATCAGTATATTTCATTTAACGAAAATAGAATTGTTATTTGGATAAAAAAAATATTTTTTCCACGAAAAGAAAAATATTTTTCTTTTCTTTTTGCAATTTTCGTTTTTTTATCTGTCTTATTTCTATCTCTTATTTTGTTACCAAAAGAAATATTGTTTTTTTTCAATTTGCTTATAAAAAATTCTTTTTTTTTTTTAAATTTTCTTTTTTTCTTATTTCTAGCAACTTTTTTCAATTGGCTTCAATTAGCAAAACGGTTAAATAGTGCTCGTTTTTTTTATGAAGAAGCTTCTTGGTATGATGGACAATTTTGGGAAAAACCATTTTTTATAATTAAGAATGATCGATTATTAAATACCCAACAAATCCAACCAATTCAAAAGAAATTGCAAATATTGCTATCCATCTTTTTTTGCTTGAATATTGGATTTTTATCTTTTTACCAAATATTCTAATTATAATACTTTCTTGTAGGGCGGGGTAGAGCAGTTCGGTAGCTCGTCGGGCTCATAACCCGAAGGTCAATGGTTCGAATCCATTCTTCGCTACAAAAATATTACTATTTTCTGAGACAGATTTTGTACCAGATTTGAAGAAAAAAGACTTAAAATATTTTGTTGTTGATCAAAGAAAAAATGAATTCAAACAATTTATATTTTCCTGAATTTGGTGGAAGTACTGGTGGTTGGTTAGAAGCAGCAGAAATTGAAGAAAAATATGTTATGACTTGGACAAATGAAAGACAAGTTGAAACGATTGAAGACAATATTTTTGAAATGCCTACTGGTGGAGCTGCAATCATGAAATCAGGTCCGAATTTAGTTTATATGGCTAGAAAAGAACAATGTTTAGCTTTAGGAAAACAACTTCGTACTCGCTTTAAAATTAATGATTATAGAATTTTCCGTATTTTACCAAGTGGAGAAGTTCAATTCTTACATCCAAAAGATGGTGTTTTTCCTGAAAAAGTTAATGAAGGAAGAATTGCTGTTGGAAAACGTGAATTTTCAATTGGGAAAAATCCAAATCCTGCTACTATCAAATTTACTGGAACTTCAACTTACGAAGTTTAAGATCACAAAAAATTAGAAAAGATAAAAGGTCCAAGTCCCTTTTATCTTTTTTACCCCCTAGGAGAAATGGCAGAGTGGTCGATTGCGTTTGATTTGAAATCAGATGGGCTTCAAATGGTCCCGTGAGTTCGAATCTCACTTTCTCCTTTTTTAACGGCACACCGAACTCAAAGTTCCCATTCGATTTGTATCTTTTTTTATTATTTGTTAATTGTATTACAAATTAGTTTTCCTTCTTTTATTGATCCGTCACATCAATAACTACTCCTTTTTTAGAAGAATCTAAATTATCAGAATCTGAACCTAATAAAGATTTTACATATTCTAATACAACTAAATTATAAGAATATTTTAATTTTTCTAAAGACTGAGAATAAATTTGCTTTAATTTACCAACTTTAAATAAATATTTAATTTCTTTTAAAATTTCTTCAAAATATAAAACTGAATCCGAATTTTTTAATTCACCAAAAACTGTATCAATTTTTTCTAAAACTAATTCACCTTTCCAAATTAAGTTATCAAGTTCATATGTAATATTAACATAAGATTTTTTCGATTTATCTAAAACTGCATTCTCCTCAGCTTCTTTTACCATTTTTGATACTTCATCTCTAGCAAGAACAGATGCTCCTTCAATTTTAATTGATTGTTCTTGACCTGTTTTTTCTTCACGAGCTGATACAGATAATAAACCATTTACATCTAATTGAAAAGTTACACTAATTTTAGGAACACCACGTGGAGCAGGAGGAATTCCTTTTAATTTAAAAATTCCTAAACTTTTATTATCTTTAGCAAAAGGTCGTTCACCTTGTAAAACATGAATTTCAACAGTATCTTGAGCATCCGAACCTGTAGAGAAAACTTCAGATTGTTTAATTGGAATTGAAGAGTTTCGAGTAATTATTGTTGTCATTAAACCTCCCATTGTTTCGACACCTAATGAAAGTGGAGTTACATCTAATAAAATTAAATCCGTAATTTCACCAGCAATTATTCCAGCTTGAACGGCAGCTCCCATAGCAACAACTTCGTCAGGATTAACTGTTTCATTTAAAGGTTTTCCTAACATATCTAAAAGTAAATTTCTAACTGCAGGAATTCGAGTTGATCCACCAACTAAAATTACTTGATCAATATTTGCTTTTGTTAATTTAGCATCTTGTAAAGCTTTTTGTACTGGGTTTTTACATCTTTCAATTAATTTTCGACTTAATTCCTCAAATTTTGATCTATCAATTTCTAAATCAATATTTTTAGGAGTTTGACCATCAATATATATAAAGGGTAAACTAATTCGAGTTGATTGAATACTAGATAATTCAATCTTAGCTTTTTCAGAAGCTTCAATAATTCTTTGTAAAGCTTGTTTTTCTTTATATAAATTAATTCCTTCTGTTTTCTGAAAACTTTCAATAACATAATTAACAATTAATTGATCAAAATCGTCTCCTCCTAAATGAGTATCTCCCGAAGTCGATAATACTTCAAAAACTTCATCTCCAACTTCTAATAAGGAAACATCAAACGTACCACCTCCTAAATCAAAAATTAAAACAACTTCATTTTTCTTTTTATCTAAGCCGTAAGCTAAAGCAGCCGCCGTAGGTTCATTTAAAATACGTAAAACATCTAATCCAGCAATAATCCCTGCATCTTTTGTTGCAAGACGTTGGGAATCATTAAAATAAGCTGGTACAGTAATAATCGCTTGGGTAATATCTTCTTTTAAAAATTTACTTGCATCATTTACTAATTTTTTTAAAATTGATGCTGAAATTTCCTCCGGACTAAAATCTTTTTTTAATAGAGGTGAATAAATTTTAATTTTTCCTCCTTCATCTTTTTTAACTTTATAAGGAATTCTACTAATTTCACCTTCAATTTCTTCATATTTACATCCAATAAATCTTTTTACTGAATAAAAAGTATTTTCTGGATTTACAACTGCTTGACGTTTTGCTAATTGACCAACAAGAACATCTCCTGTTAAACTATAAGCTACCACAGAAGGTGTAGTTCTCCCACCTTCCGCATTTGCAATTACTTTAGGATTTGCTCCTTCTAAAACTGAAATAACTGAGTTCGTAGTTCCTAAATCAATTCCAACTATTTTTTTCGACGTGTTTTTTTTGTTATCCATAATACTTTTTAATTGTAATTAGATTAATAAATTATAATAGATTTCGATTTTTTCTACAAGTTAATAAATTTAATTCTATTATAATTTAATTGTTATTTAATAATTTAAGTGATATAGACTTTTTTTCTAAAATATTCTAAATTAAAATTTAATTTAGAAAAAAAAAAAAGGTAATTTGTGTCTCTTGGTATTCTAGGAAATAAAATTGGAATGACTCAAATTTTCACTTCAAAAGGAGATGTAATCCCAGTAACAATAATAAAAAGTGGTCCTTGTTATGTTACTCAAATTAAATCGACTGAAAATTGTGGTTATAATGCTATTCAACTTGGGTATTTAGAAGTTTCAAAAACGTCTAATAAATTAACAAAACCTCAATTAGGACATTTTAATAAAATAAATTTACCTCCGTATAGATATCTGAAAGAATATAAAACTTCAGAGTCAATAAATTATAAAATTGGAGAAAAATTTAGTGTTGACATGTTTAAAATTGGAGAATGTGTAAGTGTTACAGGTTTTACAATTGGGAAAGGATTTACAGGAAATATAAAAAGACATAATTTTAGTCGAGGAGCAATGTCACATGGTTCCAAACATCATCGTGCACAAGGTTCTTTAGGTGCTGGAACCTCTCCAGGAAGAGTTTTTCCTGGTAAACGTATGTCTGGTCATTCAGGAATGGAAAAATGTACAATTTCAGGACTGGAAATTATTGATATTGATACAAAAGAAAATATTATCGTTATTAAAGGTTGTATTCCAGGAAAAGCAGGAAATTTAGTAAGTATTACAAGTAAAAATTAACTTTTAATTATATGGAGTCAAGTGTATTTTTTGAAAATTCAGAAAAAAAAAAAAAAGCTATTGGAATAATTCATCGAGTATATCTGAGCCAATTAAAAAACTCAAGAAAATATTTAGCTTCTACCAAAACAAAATCTGAAATAAGAGGTGGTGGAAGAAAACCTTGGAAACAAAAAGGAACAGGAAGAGCAAGAGCAGGATCAATACGTTCTCCATTATTTGTTGGAGGAGGAGTTATTTTTGGTCCAAAACCTCGATTGGTCTATAAAAAAATTAATAAAAAAGAACGAAAACTTGCTACAATTTCTGCTTTATTTCTAAAAGAAAAACAACTTGTTTTAGTAAATGAAAATGAATTCTTAAATTTTGATCAAATTGAAACAAAATTAATTTGTCAACTTCTTTCAAAATTTGAATTAGAAGAACAAAAAAAAATTCTTTTTATTTTACCAAAACCTAATAAAAAGTTTTGGCTTTCAAGTAGAAATTTAAAAAATGTTGAAGTTACTACAGTTACTTGTTTAAATTTAAAACAATTACTAAAAGCTAGTCATATCATCTTATCAAAAGAGTCTTTCGACTTAATAAAATTAACTTATGGACAACAATAATATTTTGAATCTGGTAAATATTTTAAATTTAATTAAATATCCTTCTTTAACAGAAAAATCAATTAATCTTTATGGAAATCGACAATATACTTTTATAGTTGATAAATCTTTAACAAAAAATCAAATTAAATTTGTTATTGAAAAAATATTTAATGTAAATATTACTAATGTAAATACTTGTAATTTACCTGTAAAAAAAAGACGTGTTGGAAAATTTATAGGAAAACGTTCCGTTTATAAAAAAGCATACATAAAATTAAAAAAAGGAGATAGTATCTCAAATCTTTTTAATTAAAATTTTATTAATTTATTAAAATTATGGGAATAAAAGTTTATAAACCTTATACTGCATCAAATCGTACACGAAGTGTATTAGATTTTTCAAGTTTATCAAAAATTAAACCAGAAAAATCTTTACTTGTTGCAAATCAAAGATCAAAAGGAAGAAATAATCAAGGACGTATTACAACTCGTCATAAAGGAGGAGGACATAAACGTAGATATCGATTAATTGATTTTAAAAGAAATAAACAAGATATTCGAGGACAGGTTCTTTCCATTGAATATGATCCAAATCGTAACGCAAATATTTCTTTAATTTCATATACAGACGGTGAAAAACGTTATATTTTACATCCAGAAAAATTAAAAGTAGGAGATTTTGTATATTCTGGAAAAAACGTAGACATTAATATTGGGAATTCATTAGCTTTAGAAAATATACCATTAGGGACAGAAGTTCATAATGTAGAATTATTTCCTGGAAAAGGTGGTCAATTAATTCGTTCCGCTGGAACTTCTGCTAAAATAATTGCCAAAGAAAATAACTATGTAGTTTTGCGTTTATCTTCTAAGGAAATACGTTTATTTAAAAAAGAATGTTTTGCCACAATTGGAAAGATAAGTAATTCAGATTTTTATAACGTCGTTTTAGGAAAAGCTGGAAGAAGTCGATGGGTTGGAAAACGTCCAACAGTTCGTGGATCTGTTATGAATCCTGTAGATCATCCACATGGAGGAGGAGAAGGAAGATGTCCTATTGGAAAACCTCAACCTCGTACACCTTGGGGAAAACCTGCCTTAGGGGTAAAAACAAGAAAAAAAAGAAAAAAAAGTGATTTATTTATAATTCGTTCACGTTAATTAATAAATTTTAAAATATTGTAAAAATATTATGTCAAGATCGATAACGAAAGGTCCTTTTATTGCTTATCATTTATTAAATAAAATACAAAATTTAAATGAAAAAGGTAAAAAAGAAACCATTAAAACGTGGTCAAGAGCTTCTACAATTTTACCTTTAATGATTGGTCATACAATTAGTGTATATAATGGTCAAAAGCACATTCCTGTTTTTATTACAGATCAATTAGTTGGACACAAGTTAGGAGAATTTGTACCAACACGTACATTCCGTTCTCACAAAAAAACTGAACGTAAAGTAAAAAGATAAAATATGAACAAAACAACAATTAGTGTATCTGCAACTTCAAAATATATAAGAATTTCTCCTACGAAAATCGATTTAATTATTACAAAAATTCGAGGAAAAACATATAAAGAAGCATTAAAAATTTTAAAATATCTTCCTCAAAAAGCTGGTTCTATTGTGTGGCAAACATTATATTCCGCGGTGTCAAATGCTATTCATAATTATGATCTTGAAAAAGATAAATTATTTGTAAAAGAAATTTATGTAAATCAAGGTCCTATTTTAAAAAGAATGCGCCCTCGAGCACAAGGACGTGCTTTTGCAATTCAAAAAAAGATGTCTCATATTACAGTAAAAGTTTGTGAAATTTAAAATTTTTATTTCAATTTAATTAATCAAAAAAGAGGAAAAAATAGTGGGTCAAAAAACACATCCGAAAGGTTTTCGTTTAGTAACAACTCAAAAACATTTATCAAAATGGTATGGCAATAAATTTCTTTATTCTAATTTAATTGAAGAAGATTATTTTATTCGTTTAAAAGTTGATGAATTTTTTTCAGAAATGTTATCCATTTCAAAAATTGAAATTAATCGAATTAATCAAGAAACAGAAACAAAAGAATACGTTAATATTACTATAAATGCTCTTTTTCCTAGAGCAAAAGAAATGTATCGCAAAGTTCCTAAATATTTTACAGATAATTTAGAGAATTCTAATTCTAAAACACTTGCGAATCTTAATAATTCGAAAGGAAATTTAAAACTTTTTACGACTTTATTATTCAAACAAAATATTCGAAATATAATTCGCTTTTTACAAATAAAAACAAACAAGAATTATTATGTAACTATTAAATTTATTAAAAATCCATTTGAAGATGCAACTTTAATTGCCAAATATATTGCAGATCAATTAGAAAAACGTACACCTTTTCGAAGAGCTGTTAAACAAACAATTAAAAAAGTTCAAAGAACGAATATGAAAGGGATTAAAGTACAAGTTTCAGGTCGTTTAAATGGAATCGAAATTGCACGAAGTGAATGGAAACGTGATGGAAGAGTTCCACTTCATACTTTAAAAGCAAAAATTGATTATACTCATCAAAGAGCAGAAACAATTTATGGAGTAATTGGAATTAAAGTCTGGTTATTTATTGGAGAATAAAATTTAGAAAATTAAGGAGATAATAGAATGTTAAGTCCGAAACGAACGAAATATCGAAAACAACAACGAGGACGATTAAGAGGAAAAGCTTGCCGTAATAATAAATTAGATCGTGGTGATTACGGAATTCAAGCTTTAGAACCTATCTGGTTAACATCTAGACAAATTGAAGCCGTTCGAAGAACAATTTCAAGATATACAAAAAGAACAGGAAAATTATGGATTAAAGTTTTTCCAGATAAATCGGTTACAGCTCGAGCTGAAGAATCCAGAATGGGATCTGGAAAAGGTGCTGTCGAATATTGGGTTGTTGTAATTAAGCCTGGAAATATTTTGTTTGAAGTTACTGGAGTTCCAAAAGAAGTTGCTATGGAAGCTTTAAAAATTGCATCTTATAAATTACCCATTAAAACTAGAATTTTAACAAAAGACGGATTATAAAATATGAGTTTACCAAAATATAAAGAATTAAATGAGTTAAACAATATTAATGATATTGAAAAAGAAATTTTTATTGTTACTAAAAACTTATTTGATTTTCGCATTAAAAAATCAACAAATCAAAATGTGAAAGCACATTTATTTACCCATACCAAAAGAAGATTAGCACAATTAAATTATAAACGATCTCTTTTATTAAAATTAAATAAATAAAAAATTATGGCAAAAAAAGAAAGAATTGGAATTGTCGTAAGTAACAAACCTGAAAAAACAATTATTGTAGCAATACAAACACGTTATCAACATCCAAAATACGGAAAGATTTTATTAAAAACAAAACGTTATATGGTACATGATGAAGAAAATAAATGTAATTCAGGTGATTTAGTATTAGTGGAAGAATGTCCTCCTTTTAGTCGTAATAAAAAATGGCAACTAAAACAAATTTTACAAATTTATGAAAAATAAAGGATTCAATTCTACTCAGTTCCAATATAGGATTTAAACAGAAAATTTAAAATTATGATACAACCTCAAAGCTATTTAACTATCGCTGATAATACAGGAGCAAAAAAACTAATGTGTATTCGTGTTTTAGGAAATAATAGAAAATATGCTAATGTTGGAGATGTTATTATTGGTGTTGTAAAAGATGCAATTCCTAATATGGCAGTAAAACGTTCCAATGTAGTTCGAGCCGTAATTGTAAGAACCAAAAATACTATTCGTAGATCCGATGGAATGGGAATTCGATTTGATGATAACGCTGCTGTTATTATAAATACAGAAAATAATCCAAAAGGAACAAGAGTTTTCGGTCCTGTAGCAAGAGAAATTCGTGAAAAAAACTTTACTAAAATAATATCTTTAGCAACAGAAGTAGTATGAAACAAGCAAAAAAACACGTAAAAATTGGTGATAAAGTAAAAGTAATTTCAGGAAATGAAAAAGGAACAATAGGAACCATTAATTTAATTGTATCAAAAAAAGATATCGTTTATATTGATACAATTTTACCTCGTTTGAAATATATAAAAAAACCAAAAGAAGGAGAATCTAAAAAAAAAGAACTTCAAATTCCAATTCATATTTCTAATGTAATGCTATGGGATAAAGAGAAAAATGTAAGTAGCAAAATTGGTTATAAAATTGTAAATGATAAAAAAGTACGTTATTTTAAAAAATCTGGAAATTTTGTAGAAAATTTAAATTAAGAAAAACTGAATAAAATGAGTAATTTAAAAAGACAATATTTAGAAATTATTATTCCTAAACTCGTGGAAAAATTTCAATATGTTAATAAGCATCAAATCCCCAAATTAGAAAAAATTAAAGTTAGTTGTGGACTTGGATTAAATGCCCAAAATCGTGTTTTTTTACAAAAAGCAACTGAAGAATTAAGATTAATTACAGGACAACAACCTATTTTAACATCGGCTAAAAAATCTGTAGCTGGCTTTAAAATTAGAGAAGGAATGCCTCTTGGTTTAACAGTAACTTTACGTCGTGAAAAAATGTATGCTTTTTTAGAAAAATTTATACATTTAGTTTTACCACGTATTCGAGATTTTCGTGGTTTAAATCCTCTAAATTTTGATAAAGATGGAAATTATAATTTAGGAATTTCGGAACAGTTAGTTTTTCCTGAAATTGATTACGATAATGTAGAACAACGTCGTGGTTTTAATATAACAATTGTTACCACTGCTAAAAATTCCACAGAAAGTTTTTTCCTTTTAAAAGAAGTTGGTTTACCGTTTGCTAAAAAAGAATAATACATATAAATTAAAAAAGAGGAATAAAATGACAAATGATCTTGTCTCTGATATGTTAACACGCATTCGAAATGCTTGTTTAGCTCGTCATAGTTTTACTGAAGTATGTTATAGTAAATTAAATATCTCTATCTTGAATGTTTTACAATCTGAAGGATATATTAAAAATTTTGAAATTAAGCCAGCAGAAAATTTAATTAAAATTTTATTAAAATATAAAGGATGGTGGATTAAAAAACCTTTATTTTCTGTTATCAAAAGAATAAGCAAACCTGGGCAAAGAGTATTTTGTGGATATAAAAATTTCCAAAAAATAATTGATGTTTTAAATTATGAACAAGGAATAGCAATTATTTCTACTTCGAGTGGAATAATGAATCACAAAAAAGCTACAAAATTAAAAAAAGGTGGTGAAATAATTTGTTATATTGGATAAATCGTTAAAAACTAAAAGAAAAATAAAACTTTATGTCAAGGATTGGTAAAAAAGCAATAGTTATTCCAAAAGAAGTTTCTGTTATTTTTGAAAATAGGGAAATTACAATCAAAGGAAAACATGGAAGTTTAAAAAGAATAATTTCCCAAAACGTAAATCTTATTTTGAATGAAGGAAAAATTATCATTACTCGATTAAATGATGAAAAAAAATCAAGAGAATCTCATGGATTAAATCGAGCTTTAATTCAAAATATGATTACTGGGGTAGAAAATAAATTCTCAAAAACATTAGTGGCAGAAGGAGTGGGTTACCGTTTTCAAGTAGATAAAAATAAAGTAATTTTAAATGTTGGATTTACAAATCCAGTTGAATTTGAAATTCCTCAAGATATAGGTATTAAACTCGAATCAAATACAAAACTTCAATTAACTGGAATTGATAAAGAAAAAGTAGGTTTTTTTGCTGCTAAAATTCGAGATACAAAACCACCAGAACCTTACAAAGGAAAAGGAATTTTATATGAAGGGGAAAAAATATTAAGAAAAGCAGGAAAAACTGGTAAATAATTTTAAAAATTATGAAAAAAAAAATTAAGAAAATTTTTTTACAAAAAAAGAAAAGATATTTAAAAAAAATAGTTGGAACAACTGAAAAACCACGTTTATCAGTTTTTAGATCTCATAAACATATTTATGCACAATTAATTGATGATCAAAAAGCTCATACGTTAGCTTTTAGTTCAACATTAGATAAAAATATTTCCAACAATGTTTCTTCGACTGCAACAAAAGAAGCTTCCAATTTAGTCGGTATAAATATTGCACAAAAAGCAAAAGAAAAAAATATATCTTACGTTGTTTTTGATCGTGGGAATCGACCTTATCATGGTCGTATTCAAAGTGTAGCAGAAGGAGCAAGAACAGAAGGCTTAAAGTTTTAAAATTAAATATTTTTAAATTTATTGAAACTAGAAAGACCTCTTTCTAGTTTTAATAACTATTTTATTGGAAGAAATTATGGAAAAAACAACAACAACAAAAAATTCGAAACCTAATGGAATTAAAAAAGAAAATGCAATAACAAAAACTGGAACTTCTAGAACTCAAAAAAAAAAACCAATTTTGCGACTTTCAAAAATTAAATATGAAGAAAAAGTTATTCAAATTAAAAGAGTAACAAAAGTTGTGAAAGGTGGAAAAAAATTAACATTTCGAGCTGTGGTTATTGTTGGAGACAATAAAAGAAAAGTAGGAGTTGGTATTGGCCGTGCAGATGATGTAAATATGGCAATTACAAAAGCAACTTTACATGGTAAAAAAAATTTAATTAACGTTCCTTTAACATTAAAATATTCAATTCCACATGTTATTAAAGCATCTTATGGAGCATGTAGTATTATGTTACGTCCGGCTTCTCAAGGTACAGGTGTTATTGCAGGTGGATCTGTAAGAACTGTATTAGAATTAGCAGGAATTCGAAATATTTTAGCTAAACAATTTGGATCAAGCAACATATTAAATAATGCGAAAGCAACTATATTGGCATTAATTCTTTTAAATGAAAAAGTTGAATTAGGAAAATATCAATCTTCTCGTAAACAAATTTTTTATGATAAAATTATGAAACATTACAAAAATGTTAAACTTTCTAAGTAATAAATCTTTTTTAAGTATTAAATTTCAAAATAGTCCTACGAAAAAAATTTTTTTAACATTATTTGTTTTATGTATATATCGATTTTGTAATACCATTCCCTTAACTGAAATTGATCAAGAAGCTTTAAAACAATCTTTTTTAGGATTAGAGAAAAATAACTCCATTCTTCAAATATTATCCATGTATTCAGGAGGAGGAGGAATAACTTTATTAAGTCCTTTTTCTTTAGGAATTATTCCTTTTATTAATGCATCTATTTTAATCGATTTATTGACAGCAATTTTACCACAATTAGAGAAATTACAAAATGAAGAAGGTGAACTTGGTCGAAGAAAAATAGCATTTTACAAAAAAGTATTAACTTTAATTTTTTCAATTGTTCAGAGTATTTTTCTAATTTTTTATTTAAAAGCGTATATTTATAATGCAAATTATACTACGTTTGGAATCATTACATGTGAATTAACTTGTGGAGCTATGTTACTAGTATGGTTAAGTAATATTATTGATAATAAAGGAATTGGAAATGGAACATCCATTCTAATTTTTGCTAATATTGTATCAAATATTCTTAATAAAGATATTTTGAAGTTTCAAAATATTAATAATACTTTTATAATTGAAATTGGATTATTATTAATTTTAATGCTTTTAATTTGTATTTCGCAGACGGCACGTATTACAATTGATGTAGTATCTGCTCGACAATTAGCATTTTTAGAAAATTTTGGGAAAAATAATTTTACCGAAAAAATACCTAAAAATTTTCAAATTAAAGACAATGGATTATCTATAAGATTTAATCAGGCTGGAATCTTTCCAATAATAATTGCATCCAATTTAATTCCTTTTATTTCTTACTTTAGTCAAAATGTTTTACAACTTGAAAAAGGAACAAATATTCTGACTTTTATATATTATTTGTTAATAATAGGATTTAATTATTTTTATACAATTGTATTTTGGGATCCTGAAAAAATATCAGAACAATTAAGAAAAGCATCCGTATCAATCTTAAATGTAACGCCTGGACAAGAAACAATTTCTTATCTAGAAAATGTTGTTCGTTCAACATCAATTTTAGGTGGAATTTTTTTATGTTTCATTTTATTTCTATTTGATTTTCTAAAACAATATATTAATGGTTCTTTTTTAGTACAAATCAATATTTCTTCATTAATTATTTTAGTTGGTGTTGGATTCGAAATTCAAAGAACAATTCGATCTTTATATAAAAATGTTCTTCAAAATTTTACTTAATAAAAATTCTTTTGATCTTAATTTATGAAAGTACGTCCTTCTGTAAAAAAAATGTGTATTAATTGTCGTATTATTAAACGACATGGTAGAATTATGGTTATTTGTGCAAATCCTAAACATAAACAACGACAAGGTTAAAAAATATGGTCAGAATATTGGGAAATAATTTATCAAATAAAAAAAAAATTTATGTTGCATTAACATGTATTTATGGAATTGGAATTCCAAGTGCAAAAAAAATATTAAAAAAATTAAATATTGACGAAAATATTAAAGTTTCAGACTTAAAAGAAGAAAATATATCGGCTTTACGAGATTTATTAGAAACGGAAGAATTTAAATTAGAAGGAGATTTAAAACGATTAATAAGTTTAAATATAAAACGACTTATTGATATTAATTCTTTTCGTGGAAGAAGACATTTAAAAGGCTTACCAGTACGCGGACAAAGAACTCGTACCAATAATAGAACATCTCGTAGACAAAGTGTATTTACAAGAAAAAAATAAACTCTAAAATATGTCAAAACAAAAAAAAAAACAAAAAAAATCAGTAACAGTTGGAATTGCAAATATAAAAACTACTTTTAATAATACAATAGTAACAATTAGTGATTTTTTAGGAAATACTCTTTGCTGGGCATCTTCAGGAAGTTCAGGCTTTAAAGGAGCTAGAAAAAATACTCCTTTTGCTGCTCAAAGTGCAGCTCGAAATGCCGCTTTAAAAGCAGTTGAATTAGGGATGGAAAAAATTGAAATTGTAATAAAAGGAAGAGGAAATGGTCGTGAAACTTCAGTACGAGCCTTAAAATCTGCAGGTTTAAATATTATTTCAATTGAAGATAAAACTTCTGTAGCACACAACGGATGTCGACCTCCTAAAAAAAGAAGATTATAATATTTTCCTTAAAAAAATAAAAATATTAAAAAAATTTTATTCCTTTATGAGTACATTAAAATGTATTGAAACTTATATTGATAAAGAAAATAATCATTATGGATGTTTTTTAATTGAACCTCTGGAAACAGGTCAAGGAATTACATTAGGAAATGCATTAAGAAGAACTTTATTATCTGATTTAACTGGATTTGCTATTGTTGGGGTAAGAATTAATAATTTAAAACATGAATTTGCAACTATTCCAGGTTTACGTGAAGATATCTTAGAAATTTTGTTAAATTTAAAAGAAATTATATTTAAAAAAACTTTTGAATTAAATAATGCAAATGATATCCCTAAATTGAAAGGTTTTTTAAATATAAAAGGACCTAAAATTGTAACTGCAGGGATGTTTCAGTTACCTAAAAATTTAATTCAAATAATAAATCCAAAACAATATATTGGAACAATTGTAGATACCAGTGAACTGTTTATTGAAATTGATATTGAAAATGGAAAAGGATATCGATTAACAGAAGAAAGTCGTAAAAAAAATATTGAAACTCAAATTCAAAATAAAGCATCTACAATTTTGGTAGATTCTTTATTTATGCCAGTAAAACGAACAAATTATAAAATTAAATTAATTCATGATACAAAAGGAAATATTAAAGAATCTTTAATTTTAGAAATCTGGACAAATGGAAGTATTACACCAAAAAGAAGTCTTCAAGAATCTTTAAAAATATTAATGAATCTTATCTATCCTTTATTTCTTACAAATGATTTTTTATCACTTTCTTCCGAATTCTCCAAAATATATTTTAATCAAGAAATAAATACAAAAAAAGCAATTGAGTAAAACCAAGAACAAATTATGAAAACTTTATTTCCAAAACAAGAATGTCATGTTCCAAAATGGTTTGTAATTGATGCAACTGGAAAAACTTTAGGACGTCTATCAACTGAAATTAGTAAACTTTTGCGTGGAAAAGAAACTTCTTTTTTTACTCCAGGTGTAAATCAAGGAAATTACGTAGTTGTTTTAAATGCAAATAAAATTGAAATAAGTGGTAAAAAAGAAAATCAAAAATTATATTATCGAAATTCAACAAGACCTGGGGGTTTAAAAAAAGAAACTTTTAAACAATTAAAAAATAGAATTCCAACAAGAATTATTGAACAATCCGTAAAAGGAATGCTTTCAAAAGGAGTCTTAGCACGTTCTTATTATCGTCGTTTATTTGTTTATTGTGATAATAAAATAAATTATTCTCAAATTTCAAATGACAATCCTCAAGCAATTCCTTTTGATTTATGCGAATCATATAATTGGATTAAAGTAACTTAATAGAAATATAGAATTTTAATAATGGAAATATGATAGAGAATAATATTAATTTATTTACCGGAATTGGAAAACGAAAAACTTCAGTCGCAAAAGTTTTTTTAAAAGAAGGATCAGGAATTTTAACAGTAAATAATAAAAGTTTTGATGATTTTTTTTCTGGAATCAAAGAAGAACAAGAATTTATTAAAAGTCCTTTTCTTTTAGTAGATTTATCAAATCAATATAATATTGATATTAAAGTAAAAGGTGGAGGAATTTCTTCACAATTGGATGCAATTCGTTTAGCAATAGCCAAAGCAGTTTGTATGATAAATTCAAATTATCGACAAATATTAAATCAAAAACTAATGTTACGCAGAGATTCTCGAATTAAAGAAAGACGTAAATACGGATTGAAAAAAGCTCGTAAAGCTTCTCAATATTCAAAACGATAATTTTTATTTCATAACCAATTTTAACAAAAAAGTATGGCAAAAAAAAATTTACATCCCGAATGGTTTAAAACAAAAGTATTTTGTGATGGAAAATTAGTTCTAGAAGTAGGAACTACAAAAAAAGAAATGTATGTAGATATTTGGTCTGGGAATCATCCGTTTTATACAGGTTCTCAAAAAATAATTGATACAGAAGGAAGAGTCGAAAAATTTGAACGAAAATATAATTTTAAAGATACAGAAATTAAAAATATTAATAAAAAATAAACTCTTATAGATATGCCAACAATACAACAACTTGTTCGTTTAAATAGAAATAAAATATTTAATTTTACAAAAACACCAGCATTAAAATCTTGTCCTCAAAGAAGAGGAATTTGTACGCGTGTTTATACAACAACACCAAAAAAACCTAACTCAGCAATAAGAAAAGTAGCTAGAGTTAAATTAACTTCAGGATTTGAAATAACAGCTTATATTCCAGGAGAAGGACATAGTTTACAAGAACATTCAATTGTTTTAGTTCGAGGAGGACGAGTAAAAGATTTACCTGGAGTTCGTTATAAAATTATTCGAGGAGCATTAGATTGTACAGGTGTAAAAGATAGACAACAAAGTCGATCAAAATATGGAGCAAGAAAACCAATTCCTGGAGTTGTAAAAAAAACTAAAAAATAAAAATTAAAATTATGTCACGACGCATATCTACGAAAAAACGTTTTCCCGAACAAGATTCGAAATATGAAAATTTGTTAGTTAGTTTATTAGTTAATCGAATTTTAAAAAATGGAAAAAAACGATTAGCAAAAAGAATTGTTTATAAAGCATTTGAATATATTGAATTTCGAACAAATCAAAATCCAATATTTCTTCTAGAAAAAGCGATTCGAAATATAAGTCCTCGAGTTCAATTAAAAGCTAAACGAGTTGGAGGAGCTACTTATCAAGTTCCTACTTTATTGAGTAAATTTCGATCAACGAATATTGCAGTTCGCTGGATTGTAGAATTTTCTCGTAAAAGATCTGGAAAAGGAATGTCTGTAAAATTAGCAAATGAGTTATTAGAAGCAGCAAAAGGGCTTGGAAATGCTATAAAAAAGAAAGAAGAAACTCATAAAATGGCAGAAGCCAATAAAGCTTTTGCACAATTCCGTTAATAATTTTTTATTTTTTCGCCAAAAGTATATCAAATATTTAAAAATTTATTTTTTTGAAACATTTCTAAATAATTAAAATGGCAAGAGATAAATTTGAACGCACTAAACCACACATTAATATTGGAACAATCGGTCATGTTGACCATGGAAAAACTACTTTAACAGCTGCAATTACTGCTACTTTATCGACACTAGGAAATGCTGTTTTAAAACGTTATGAAGATATTGATGCGGCTCCTGAAGAAAGAGCACGTGGAATTACGATTAATACAGCTCATGTAGAATATGAAACAGAAGTACGACACTATGCTCATGTAGATTGTCCAGGTCATGCAGACTATGTTAAAAACATGATTACTGGAGCTGCACAAATGGATGGTGCTATTTTAGTAGTTTCAGCTGCTGATGGGGCAATGCCTCAAACACGTGAACATATTTTATTAGCGCGTCAAGTAGGTGTTAAAAAATTAGTTGTTTTTTTAAATAAAGCTGATCAAGTTGATGATGAAGAATTATTAGAATTAGTTGAATTAGAATTACGTGAATTACTTCAAAGTTATGATTATCCAGGAGAAGAAATTCCTTTTATTGCAGGTTCTGCTTTATTAGCTTTAAATGCTATTATGTCAAATCCAAATATCAAAAAAGGAGAAGATAAATGGGTAGATAGAATTTTCGATTTAATGGATTCTGTAGATACGTATATTCCAACTCCAGAAAGAGAAATTGATAAACCATTTTTAATGGCGATTGAAGATGTATTTTCAATTACAGGAAGAGGAACCGTGGCTACAGGAAGAATTGAAAGAGGATCCATTCTTGTTGGTGATACTGTAGAACTTGTAGGTTTAGGTGAAACAAAAACTACGACTGTTACAGGATTAGAAATGTTCCAAAAAACATTAGAAAAAGGTTTAGCTGGGGATAACATTGGAATTCTTTTAAGAGGGGTTCAAAAAAATGATGTTTTACGTGGAATGGTTTTATCAAAACCAGGTTCAATTAATCCTCACACGAAATTTGAAGCTGAAGTTTATATTTTAACAAAAGATGAAGGTGGAAGACATACTTCAATTTTTGAAGGATATCGTCCACAATTTTATGTAAGAACTACCGATGTTACAGGTCAAATTGTAGAGTTTCGCTCAGAAGGAGAAAAAATTGAAATGGTTATGCCTGGTGATAATGTTACCATGAAAATTGAATTAATTGCTCCAATTGCTATTGAAAATGGAATGCGACTTGCTATTCGTGAAGGTGGAAGAACAGTAGGATCTGGATTAGTAACTAAAATTATTGAATAGAAAAAAATATGAAATTTCGTATAGTTTTAAGATCATTTGATAATGAATTAATTGATTTTAGTTGTACTCAACTTCGTTCAATTTTATTAAAAACAGATTGTAAATTGAAAGGATTAGTATCTCTTCCAACTAAAATTAAAAGATTTTGTGTTCTTCGCTCTCCACATATTGATAAAGATTCACGTGAACATTTTGAACTTCGTTTATATAAACGTTTTATTGATTTAGAAACAAATTCACCTGTAATTATTGATTTATTATTAAAAGCAGAATTACCGGCAGGAGTTTCTTGTGGGTTAAAAATAATTGAAAATAAATAAAAAAAAAAGAAAGTAATTTATTGGAATAAATTACTTTCTTGATGTGTTAAAATTTTTACATCACTTAATGGATAACTAACACAAGTTAAAGCAAAACCTTTTTTCAATTGTGCTTTGTCTAAGAAACTTTGATCTTTTTGATCAACTTTCCCTTCTTGAACAATTCCTAAACATGTTGAACAAGATCCTGCACGACAAGAATATGGTAATTCAAGATTTGCTTCTTCTGCTGCATCTAGAATATAAACATTTTCTGCACATTGGATAACTTTTGCACTTCCATCGTCCATAATTAAAGTAACTTTATGAATTTTCGGTTTTGGTTTTTCTGTTGCCATGATATTTATTTGTTAAAATAATTTTAGATTTTATTACTATTATAATAATTTATTAATTTAACTATAACAAAATTTAATTTACAAAGCAAGTAATAAAAATTTTAATTTATTTTATTAAAATGTTATTAGAAAAAAAAGATTTTTTTTTAGGTACCAAATTTATTTTATTAACGTTTTTAAAAATATTAATTGCTACAAACTTAATAAAAAATATAATTTTTGGTCCAGCAATTCATTTAGTTTGGGAAAGAGTTAATTTTCCTGTATTTTTAAACTTTTCTCATAAAGAAAAGGCTATTAAAGAATTTTCAAATTATAAACGTAAATTTGTTTTTGACTTATTTTGTGAATCAAGTAATACAAAAAAAAAACTTTCACAATCAATTTCACCCAATTATTTAACAAAAGAAAAAAATGTTGATTTAAAAAAAAAAGTTTATAAAAATTTATTATTCAAAACAAGAAAATTAATTAATAAATATTATCAAGAAACAATTTTTACCATTATTAATATTTTTGGAGATTTTTTATTAATTCTTTTATTAACCATTATTATTTTTAAAAATAGTTATCAATTTAAATTATTTTTAAAAAATCTAAAATTCAAATTTTTTGAACTTACAGATGATAATAAAGCTTTTCTTCTTATTTTATTTAGCGATACATTTGTAGGGTTTCATTCTTCTTATGGTTGGGAAATCTTACTAGAAAACATTTTAAAACATTTTGGATTACCACAAGAAAGAAGTTTTATTTTTTCTTTTGTAGCAACTTTACCTGTTTTATTAGACACTTTATTTAAATATTGGATATTTAAGCATTTAAATGGTATCTCTCCATCGATTGTATCCACATATCACAAAATGAATGAATAAAATTTTGTTTTCAAATATTCTCAATTAAGATTTAAAATAATTAAATCTTAATTAAGAAGAGAAGTTCAGTATTTTTAAGAAGCAAAACTAACAAATTTTAACAATAAATAAGCTACACTTGCTCCACCAAAACCACCTACAATAAATCCTGATGTAAATTGATACCAACCTTTTGAATTTAAAAAATCAACCAGATTTTTTTTACCAAACTCTTCGTTTTCCGAAAAACGAACATATCCATAAATAAGAAGACATGTTGTTAAAATAATAATTAAACTAATAGTGGATACAAGTCCAACAAAATTAGCTACTTCACTATTACGTAAAGGTCCTAATTTTACAAAAGGTCCTAATAGAAAATAACCATGAACATAACCAATATTAATTCCTCTTAAAAGAGGAGATAATCCTTTTTTATAAGCAGGTAATAAACTTAAATAACTTTTTGTGAAATTTGATGTAGTAATTGGTGTTGAAAGATGTCCTACGAAAGGATCACCTTGAAAAGGTGCAACAACATCAAATGTTTTTGTAGGAATTTTTAAATCAGTGTTATCTACCATATTAAATAATTTTAGTTTTAAGTTAATTTTATTTTAATATTATAGTAAATTTTAAAAAATTTTATTTTTGAAAATTTTTAACAGAGAAATTTAAAAAATAAGATATATATAATATATAATATTATTAGAAATTAAAAATGCGGTTTGAAAAAAAATAAAAATAAATTTTAAAAACAAAAAAAATTAAAATGACTTTAGTTCTAGATTATTTAATTTTATGTGGTTTTATGTTTGGATTAGTAACAGCTTTATATATTGGATTAAAAACAATTAAATTAATTTAATTGTTTTTAAAAAATATATATGTAATATTTAAAAGTAATAATATTTTTTATGAATGAAAATGTAATACGAGAAGAAATTGTTGGAGCTCGAAACTTAGGTAGTTTTGTGCTTATGCTAATACTTTTTTTCGCAGGGATAGGTTTTTTCTTAGCAGGAATCTCAAGTTATTTTCATAAAAATTTTTTAATAATAAGCGATCCTACAGATATTATTTTTATTCCTCAAGGAATTGCAATGTTATTTTATGGAACCGGTGCAATTGGATTAGCTTTCTATTTATTTTTAACGATTCTTTGGAATATTGGAAGTGGATATAATGAATTTTCAAAACTTGAAAATTTAGTTCGTATTATTCGATTAGGTTTTCCAGGAAAAAATCGTACAGTATTTTTGTCATATGAATTTAAAAATATTAAAAATTTAAAATTTTTAATTAAACAAGGTTTAAATCCAAGATGTAACATAATTTTAGTATTAAAAGATAAGCGCGAAATTCCTTTATTTCCAGCTCAGTTTTTAATGAATCCAATTGAAACTGAAAAAAAAGCAATTAATTTATCTAATTTTTTAAATGTTCCTTTAGAAAATTTAATTCTTTAAATATCAAAATTAATATTTCGTTATTAAATACAATTAGCTAGAAGTATTTAGCTAATATTTTATATAGCGGGCATAGTTTAGTGGTAAAACTTTAGCCTTCCAAGCTTAGTATGAGAGTTCGATTCTCTCTGCCCGCTTTATATAGATAAAAAATACAACAGGAGTGACAAAAGAAGATTTTTTACTAGAAAAAATTAGTAAAAACATGTCTGGTGGATCTACAGGAGAACGTCCTTTTACAGATATTATAACAAGTATTCGTTATTGGATTATTCACAGTATTACAATTCCAACACTTTTTCTTTCTGGGTGGTTATTTATTAGTACAGGGTTAGCTTATGATGTTTTTGGAACACCTCGACCTGATGAATATTTTACACAAGATAGACAACAAGTTCCTTTAGCAAATGAACGTTTTAATGTAAATCAAGAATTAGAAGATTTAAAATAAACATATTTTTTTATTAATATACTCGAAATTAACTTTTTAATTAGAAAACATTCTATGAATCGAAACTTTAATCGATCTGTTGCCTATCCAATTTTCACATTTCGTTGGCTAGCTATCCATGCATTAGCAGTTCCAACTATTTTCTTTCTTGGAGCTATAACTTCAATGCAATTTATTCAAAGATAATTAGAATATAAACATATGACTGGTCCAAATCCAAACAAACAACCTGTTGAATTAAATAGAACTTCACTTTTTTGGGGATTATTACTAATTTTCGTTTTAGCAGTATTATTTTCAAGTTACTTTTTTAACTAAAAAATTTTAAAAAATTTTATATAATTAAATTAAATACAAATTATGGCAGACACTAACAGACGTGTTCCTCTTTGGGCAGTTGCAGTAGTTGGTGGGATGGGTGTTTTAACAATCCTAGGACTATTTATTTATGGTTCATATTCAGGACTTGGTTCTTCTTTATAAGACTTTAAAATTATTCGAATTGAACTTTTTTTTGAAAAAATTAAATTTTTAAGATAAAAAAAAAAAAGAAAAGTGTTGAGTTTTAATAAATTTACTCAACACTTTCTTTTTCAATATATATAAATAATGCGGCCATTGCTAAACCTGGTAAAAAGATACCAACAATTGGTACAAAAATAGATGGAAAATAAGGAGCAATCATTTGTTTTTACCTCTTTTTATTAATTAAGTTATTACTATTATAGTATAATATTCAAATTAAGTTAGAATTATAATTTTTCTATAAAAATTAGTAAAATTATACTAGTATTGAGTTGATAATTAATAAATAATAAAATGGAAAATAATATTAATTCGAAAATAATTGATTCAATGAAATTATTTGCAGAAAATTATGCAAAAACTACAAATACCTTTTTTTGTGTCGATCCAGATGTAACTGATTCTGTTATTCAAGGGTTAGCAAAAAATAAAGAATTATTTGGTGCTCCTTTATGCCCTTGTCGCTATTATGATGATAAAACTGAAGAAATAAGTATAGCTTATTGGAATTGCCCTTGCGTTCCAATGCGAGAACGAAAAGAATGTCATTGTATGTTATTTTTAACACCAACCAATGAATTTTCTTCACCACGACAAACCTTTTAAAATCGAATTTTGCTTATTTTAAAAAATATTTATAATAATTAAATCAAGATTCAAAATTATTTAAAATTTATTAATTTCAAATAAATATAAAAATTATGACACCATCATTATCAAATTTCTTAGGAAGTCTTTTTTGGGGAAGCGTATTAGTTGTTTTACCTATCACAGCTGCTGTAATCATCGTAAGTCGATTAGACCCTCTTTCTCGAGAAGAGGTATAAAGATGATTAATATAATTGTTGAACCAGCACTCCTTTTAGGAGTTCTTTTTGCTATTGTTATGCTTTTTTTGTATGGATTACGTTTTGTAAATCCAGAATTAGCTACGGATTGGGATATCTTTATTACTACTTTAGGAATCGTTTATAGTTCTATCATTGTAATTCATGGATGGAGACTGGATCCTATTTTACTTTTTAGTCAAGTATTATTAATTTTTATAACTTTTTCATTTTGTTGGATTTTGGTTCGACAAAGAGAAATTATTCGTCGACTAATTGAAGATTTTTAACTTTTAAACTAATAATAAATTTCACCTTCGGTCCCCTCCTTGTAGAAAAATTATTTTAAATTTTTTGAATTGTAATTAAAAACTTATTTTTAAAAATTAATTAACCTTCCTCCCAAATTATGTTAACACTAAAACTATTTGTTTATGCTACAGCTTTTTTCTTTATTACAATTGCTGTTTTTGGATTATTATCAAGTGATAGTTCGCGTAACCCTAGTAACGTTTAATTTTTCGAACCACCTATAAAAATTAAACAAAATTGAAAAGAAAATTTGTGCTCAATTGTGAATAAAAATTTTATTTAAAAAATTCTATGGGAAAAGTGTATAATTGGTTCCAAGAACGTCTTGAAATTCAAGCGATTGCAGATGATATTTCAAGTAAATATGTTCCACCACATGTTAATATTTTTTATTGTTTAGGTGGAATTACTTTTGTTTGCTTCCTAGTTCAAGTTGCAACTGGTTTTGCAATGACTTTTTATTATCGTCCTTCTGTGGCAGATGCTTTTGCTTCCATTGAATATATGATGACACAAGTTAATTTTGGTTGGTTAATTCGATCAATTCATCGTTGGTCTGCTAGCATGATGGTTCTTATGATGATATTACACGTTTTTCGTGTTTATCTTACTGGCGGATTTAAAAAACCACGTGAATTAACTTGGATTACTGGTGTTATTTTAGCTTGTGTTACTGTTTCATTTGGTGTAACAGGATATTCTTTACCATGGGACCAAGTAGGATATTGGGCATGTAAAATTGTTACTGGAGTACCTGATGCAATTCCTGTAGTAGGAACAAGTCTAGTTGAATTATTACGAGGAGGAGTAAGTGTAGGTCAAGGAACATTAACACGTTTTTATAGTTTACATACTTTTGTTCTTCCTTTAATTACAGCAATTTTAATGTTAGCACATTTCCTTATGATTCGAAAACAAGGAATTTCAGGACCTTTATAAAAATATCTCAAGTCATTTTTAAACATTATCTATTTAATTAATAAATAAGAATATTATGTCTGTTATTAAAAAGCCGGATTTATCTGATCCAAAATTAAGAGCGAAATTAGCAAAAGGAATGGGACACAATTATTATGGTGAACCTGCTTGGCCAAATGATCTTCTTTATATTTTCCCTGTAGTAATTTTTGGAACTTTTGCTTGTGTAATTGGTCTTTCAGTTTTAGAACCTTCAGGTTTAGGAGAAAAAGCAAATCCATTTGCAACACCTCTTGAAATTTTACCAGAATGGTATTTATTCCCTACCTTTAATTTATTACGCGTAATTCCGAATAAATTATTAGGATTAACTTCTATGGCAGCAGTACCAGTAGGATTATTAACTGTTCCTTTTATTGAAAATGTTAATAAATTTCAAAATCCATTTCGTCGTCCTGTTGCCTCTGTAGTTTTTCTTGTAGGAACTGTAGTTGCAATTTGGTTAGGATTTGGAGCAGCTATGCCTATTGATAAAGCTATTACTTTAGGATTCTTTTAAAAAATAAAACATTAATTGTCTTATTTTTAATACAATAAATTTAAAGATGGCTCTGTAGCTCAGTTGGTTAGAGTGGGGGACTCATAAGCCCTAGGTCGCAGGTTCAATTCCAGCCGGAGCCATTTTTAAATTTATTGTAGTTTTGGAGAGGTGGCTGAGTGGTCTATAGCGTTAGATTGCTAATCTATTGTAGATTTTTAATCTACCGAGGGTTCGAATCCCTCCTTCTCCTTTCTTATTAATAAAAAAAAATATATATTTATATAAGTCTAAGGGGCCGTAGTTCAATCGGTTAGAGCACCGCCCTGTCACGGCGGAAGTTGCGGGTTCGAGTCCCGTCGACCCCGGTTTTTCGATAGTTTTTTTATTAACTATAATAAATTAATAGTTAATCTACTAGCCAAAATTAATAATAATATTTATTAAATACTATGCAATTCAATACAGCAGCAATTTTTTCAAAAATAAAACAAACGTTTTTTGTTGTTATTACAGCAGTTTTTTTATTTAATAGTTCCGTAACACCAGCTAATGCAAATTTTAATGCCTTAGTTCCTTGTAATGAATCATCTGCTTTTCAAAAACGTTTAAATAGTTCTGTAAAAAAATTAGAAAATCGTTTAAAACTTTATACTCCTGAAAGTAAAGAAGCAAAATTTTTACTTCGAGAAATTGATGCTACAAAAGCTAGATTTACTCGATATGGTAGTTCAAACTTACTTTGTGGAAAAGAAGGCTTACCTAGAATTATAGCTAGTGGTCAATGGGATCATGCTAATGAATTTGTTATTCCTGGAATTTTATTTATTTATATTACTGGTTGGATTGGTTGGGTAGGAAGAAAATATGTAAAATACGCAAGTACTACTGAAAATCCATTTGAAAATGAAATCATTATTAATGTTCCTATTGCTGTATCTATTATGAATTCTGGATTCTTATGGCCAGTAGAAGCATGGAAAGAATTTACTAGTGGTGATTTACTTGCATCTGACGATGATGTTACTGTTTCTCCTCGTTAAATCAAAATTTCAATATATAATCAAATTAAAAAAAATTAAAAATTATGGATTATTTTCTTAAATATCTTTCAACAGCACCTGTCTTACTTACTGCTTGGTTAGGTCTTACATCTAGTTTTATTATGTTTATTAATTATGTATATCCTGATCCTTTAACTTTTCCAAGTTTTTAAATAGAAAATATAAATTTTTATAGAATGTAAAACATTCTATAAAAATTTATATTTCTTCTTCCACTTCTGAAACAGATTTTTTTAATTCAGGTGCAAGAAAGTCGAATAAAGATGATTTACGACTATCATATAAAATTTCTAGTGAAGTTAAATTTGAAATATATTCACGAGCAATTGTTCTCAAATCTTTTCCAGTTAATTCTTCTGAAACCATTAATTGATCAACTAAACGTTCTCCTCCTGGACGTATTACTCGTAAAAAAGCAACAATTTCATTATAAGTAATATCCATAAAATTTGTTGTAAAATTATCAATTATGTTATTTAATTCTTTTTTTACATCACTTCCTAGGAAAAATAAATTTCTTTGTTGTGCTTGTTGTTTTAGTTCTTGTAAACGTGTCATAGCATAACGTAAAACCATCGTTCGAACTGTTCTTGTCATTTGAGCTAAATCCATTTGAGCACCAACTGTACATTCACTTGTTCCATTTATAATTTCTTCTGCAGCACGTCCACCAATTGCAACTAAAACTTGATTTACAAAAATATTACGAGAATTATATTGACTTGGAGAAGGAATCGTCCATGTTGTTCCTTGTGTATCACCACGAGGTACTAAAGTAAGTTTTTCAATTCCATCTTCTTCATTAATTAAACTACCAGCAAAAGCATGACCCATTTCATGAAAAGCCGTTAATTGTCTTGATTTTACTCGTAAAACTTGTTTTCCTTCTAAACCAATAACAAGTCGATCAATACTTAAATTTATTTCATCCATAGTAATAAATTGATTTCTACGTCGGGTAGCTAAAATTGCTGCTTCATTTAAAACATTAGCTAAATCTGCTCCTGAAAAACCAATAGTACGTTGAGCAATTTGAGTTAAAGAAATAGAAGGATCTAATTTTTTTCCTCTTGCATGAACTTTTAAAATATCTTGTCGTTCTTTTAAATTGGGATTATTTATTGTAATTTGACGATCAAATCTTCCTGCTCTTTTAATTGCTGGATCTAGAATATCAATTCTATTTGAGGCAGCTATTACTACAATTCCACTATCAACTTCAAATCCATCCATTTCTGTTAAAATTTGATTTAAAGTTTGCTCACGTTCATCATTTCCGCCACCCATACTGCTATTTGTTGAACGAGCTCTGGCTATGGAATCAATTTCATCAATAAAAATAATAGAAGGTTGTAATGAGCGAGCTTTATCAAATAATTCACGGACTCTAGCAGCTCCAACTCCAACTAATAACTCTACAAATTGAGAACCAGAAACTTTTAAAAAAGGTGTTCCTGCTTCACCTGCCACCGCTTTGGCTAATAATGTTTTTCCAGTTCCTGGTGGTCCTCCTAATAAAACGCCTTTTGGAACTCCAGCGCCTAATTTTCCAAATTGATCAGGATCATTTAAAAAACGAATTACTTCTTTTAGTTCTTCTTTTGCTTCATCATTTCCTGCAACATCATCAAACGTTACTTTTGTATCTGTAATTACTTGAACAATATTTTGATCAAGACCTGTAAATTCTGCAAAAGGATCATAAGAATCTACTGTAGGATCATAGATTGTTTCGGAAACACTTTCCCAAAGTTTTTCAATTATAGATAAAATTTTATCTGCTAATGTTATTGTTAAAAAAGAGATAAAAATAAATAATTCTATAAAATATTTATTAGTATCCAAAAATTCTAAAATATTAATATCAGTTAAATCTGATAATATCATCATTACATCTTTCATTTCTAATTTTTAATTTTATTACTATTTTAATAAAAAAAGATTTTTGGAGGAATAAAGTTTTAATAATTTATTGAAATTTTATTTTTTGTTTCTTAACATATAATCTTTTTATATTATTATAAATTTATATAAATAAATATAATATTAACTAATATTTTTATATGAAAACGAATAGAATATTAATAAAATATATTAAAATAAGAAATAAATTATAAATAAATTTAACAATTAAAAATTTATGTTAAAAAAAGGATCGAAAGTACGTATTTTAAGAAAAGAATCTTATTGGTTTAATAAAGTAGGAACAGTTATAAGCGTTGAAAAATCAGAAGCAATTCGTTATCCAGTTATTGTTCGATTTGATTCAGTTAATTATAGTGGAACTAATACTAATAATTTTTCAGTAAGTGAACTTGATTCAAATTAAGAATAATTAAAAAAGACAAACCAATCCATTTAATATTTCTATGGATTGGTTTGTCTTTTTTAATTATTCTTAACTTTCTAAAGCGCTCCAATCAACATCTACATTTTCTAAAATTAAAGAAGAGTTGTAAATTTGAAGAATTATAAGTAAAAATACTAAAAATAATCCCATAAAAAGTCCCATAATAGGTGTTGTACCCCAGTTAGGGGCTACTTTACCATATTCTATATTTAAAGGTTTAAGAATTTCACCTAAACGAGTTTTTAATGCCATATATGTAATTATGTAATAATAAAAATGTTGAAAATTATTTTAGGTTTTTTAACTTAAATACAAAAAGTTTTTATGAATTTAGATACTGCACTACTAGCATTCGGAATTGCATCTCTGGCTATAGGTGTAACATTATTAACAATCTATAGTTCTTTTGGACCAGGTTCTGAAAATCTAATCGATCCGTTTGAAGAAGACGATGATTAAAAAAATTTGAATTATCGAATAATTTTTGGTGTATCACGGAAAAACACAGCAAAAAATAACACCATTAAAGTACCAATTAATAAGAAAGTATAAACTAAAGCTTCCATAAATCTATATTTTTTTTATTTGAATTTTGTTATTTCATTAAAAATTTTTAATGAAATAACAAATAATTTTATTAAGAATTAGACACTACCTTTACGAGGAGTTGTTTTATCACCAATTTTCTTAAATGCACCAAATTCAACTTGTTCTGTTACTTCTGGTCCAATACCTGTAAATACATCACGGAAAATTGTTCGAGCTCCATGCCATAAATGACCAAAGAAAAATAATAATGCAAAATTAGCATGCCCAAAAGTATACCAACCTCTTGGACTACTTCTAAATACACCATCAGATTCTAAACTTGTTCTATCAAACTCAAATACTTCTCCTAATTGAGCTTTTCTAGCAAATTTTTTAACTGTTGGTGCATCTTTAAATGTTTGACCATTTAATTTTCCACCATAGAAACTAACATTTACTCCAACTTGTTCAATACTATATTTTGATTCAGCTCTTCGGAATGGAATATCCGCACGAATAATACCATCTTTATCAACTAAAATAACAGGGAAAGTCTCAAAAAATGCTGGCATTCTACGTACAGTAAGTTCACGTCCTTCACGATCTCTAAAGACAGGATGACCAAGCCAAGCTTCTGCAATCCCATCACCTTTGTTCATTGGACCAGAACGGAAAAGTCCACCTTTTGCTGGATTATTTCCAATATAATCATAAAAAGCTAATTTATCAGGAATTTGTGACCAAGCTTCTGTTTCTGAAATTCCTTGACTCAAAGATGTTTCAACTCTTCTTTCAATTTCTTGTTGGAAATATCCACTATCCCATTGATAACGTGTAGGACCAAATAATTCAATAGGAGTTGTAGCCGAACCATACCACATTGTTCCTGAAGTAACAAAAGCTGCAAAGAAAACAGCAGAAATACTACTTGAAAGAACCGTTTCAATATTTCCCATTCTTAATGCTCGATAAAGTCTTTGTGGTGGTCTTACTACTAAATGGAAAATTCCTGCAATAATTCCTAAAGTACCTGCTGCAATGTGATGAGATGCAACTCCACCTGGATTAAATGGATTAAATCCTTCTGGACCCCAAGATGGTGCAACTGGTTGAACTCTTCCAGTTAATCCAAAAGCATCAGAAACCCAAATCCCAGGACCAAATAAACCTGTTACATGGAAAGCTCCAAAACCAAAGCAAAGAAAACCTGAAAGTAAAAGATGAATTCCAAAAATTTTAGGTAAATCTAAAGCAGGTTCACCTGTACGAGGATCTTGAAATAAATCTAAATCCCAATAAACCCAATGCCAAATAGCAGCTAAAAATAATAAACCAGAAAGAACTATATGTGTTAATGCAACACCTTCAAAACTCCAAAGACCTGGAGTTGTTGAACTTTCTCCAGTAATTGTCCAACCTCCCCAAGATTCAGTAATTCCTAATCTTGCCATAAAAGGCATTACAAACATTCCCTGACGCCACATAGGATTAAGAACTGGATCAGACGGATCAAAGATTGCTAATTCATAAAGAGCCATTGAACCTGCCCAACCAGAAACTAAAGCTGTATGCATTAAATGAACTGCAATTAATCTTCCAGGATCGTTTAAGACAACTGTATGAACACGATACCAAGGTAAAGCCATGTTTTATTTTTCTTTTTAAAATAAACTAAATTAATCCTTTCTTAACTCTCACTATTTTTAAAATATTGTAAAATTTTATAATAAAAAATATTTTTTATATAACTTATTATAAATTATTTTTACCTTAGAATTGAAATCCTTTTTTATTTGAAATTTTAAAGTGCTTTTTTATAAGCTAAATAAGCAATAACTGCAGGGCCAATTGAAATAATAAGAAATGTTGAAATTAATTGACCAATTACATTTAAATTCATTTTAAACAAAAACTTTTTTTTTCATCATTTAATACACTCAAAATAAAGAATAATTCTTTATAATTATTACTTGTAAGAATGGGTTACTAACTCAATGGTAGAGTACTCGGCTTTTAACCGATAAGTTCTGGGTTCGATTCCCAGGTAACCCACTTTTTGGTAAAACTATTTTAATTCTATTTTAAATTAAAAGGTTTTGATAAATATTGATTTTCTAATAATTTAAAAAAATAAGTTTTATTTTGTTGAGATTTATTTATTAAATTATTTAGCGATTTATGAATATTTCCAATTAGAAGAATATCTTCTAGTTTACTATATTTTTGAAAATTCTTTAATACTTGTTGTGTTTTGAACTCTTGGTTGGAGTAAAAATGTAAAAAGACAAAAATATTTTTATTCGTTTTTTTCGAGAAATTAAATATATTTTTTATTTTTAATAAATAAAAAATACTTTTAATATAATTTAAGATTAGTTTATATAAAAAATAATTTATAAACAAAATTGTACTAAAATATAATAAAGCTAATAATAATTCACTACACATTTTAATTTTTTTTAAACACAGATATGTTTACTATATAATAATATAATAAATAAACTATTTGAAAAGAAAATTCCTAAATATTTGACATGTTGCAAAAAATATTATATATATATACATAATAGCATATACGCCCCCATCGTCTAGTGGCCTAGGACGCTTCCCTTTCACGGAGGTAACAGGGATTCGAATTCCCTTGGGGGTATTATTAATAAAAAATTGTAAAAAAATTCAAAATCGGGATAACAGGATTTGAACCTGTGACCTTTTGCTCCCAAAGCAAACACGCTACCAAACTGCGTTACATCCCGTAATAATAAATAATATTATTAACATTAATGCGTCGAAATGTCAACATAGAAAAAAAAACTCGTTATAGAAGGTTTCTATTGCATTCTAAAAATTTTAATGTTATCCTAGTGGATAGAGTGGATAGAGTGGATAGAGTGGATAGAATAGATGAAAAAAAGAATAACCACAGACTATAAGAGTGAATTAAATGATGTAACAATAAAAAAAAGATAAAATATGGCTTTTCTTAAAAGATGGAAAACAAAATGGGAATTAAAATCTTTAACATTTGATGAATTATTTAATGTTATTGTCGAAGTTGTTACAAAACAATTAGATGATGTAGAAAAAGAAGATGTTACTTTAGGAGCTAATTTAGTTATTGATTACGAAGCAGATTCTGTAGATGTTGTAGCAATGTTGTTGTACCTTGAAGATATGTTTAAAAATGCTTCTCAAACTACTCGTACAGTTGTTCCAACAGATAAATTAGGTCAAATTGGGCTTGTCGAAGATATTTTTGATATTATCTATGAAGTATTACTTGGAATTGAAGAAAAAATGGAAACATTTGTAAAAATTGAACCTGATTTTGACGCTCTAGAAAAACGTCAAAAAATTGGAGAATTATATCCAAATGCTAAAGCTTAATAAAAAATAAAAAAGAAAATGAAATTGCAAAGAATTTTAAATTTTTCTTTCTAATTTCATTTTCTTTTTTATTTTTATTTTAATGTAATTTTTCCACCAGCAGCTTCAATTTCTTTTTTAATTGTTTCGCTTTCTTCTTTCGAAATACTTTCTTTTAAGACTTTTGGAACATTATCTACAATATCTTTTGATTCTTTTAATCCTAAACCAGTAACATTTCGAACGATTTTAAGAATAGCAATTTTTTTATCTGCGGGAACATTATCTAAGATAACATCAAATTGTGTTTTTTCTTCTACTGCTTCAGCTACTGCAGCAACAGGAACAGCAGCTATAGAACTACTATTTGTTACTGAAACTGAAGTATCCACTCCAAAAACTTTTTCGATTTCTGTTACAAGTTCTGCTGCTTCTAACAAAGTCAAAGTTTTTAATTCTTCAATAATATTATTTATTTTGCTACTCATAATTTTTGATTCTTTTTTAAAATTCTTTTTTCGATTAATTTGACTAATTTTTACTTTTGAAAGTATTTGCTTTAAATCATAACAAACTATTTACAAAAAATAAATCTTTATTTTTTAAAGGTAGATAATTCAATTTTTATCGCAGGACTCATTGTTGTACAAATATTAAAAGAATTGAAATATCTTCCTCTTACTCCGCTTGGTTTATTTTTTTCTAAAGAATTATAAACTGCCAATAAATTTTCTTTTAATTCATTTTCCGAAAAAGATACTTTTCCAAAACTTAAATGTACAATTCCTGTTTTATCTGCTCGATATTCTAATTTTCCTTTTTTAAATTCACTAATAGCTTCTTTTAAATTTTGAGTAACTGTTCCAGATTTTGGAGAAGGCATTAAACCTTTTGGACCTAATATTCTACCTAATTTGGCTAATTTTGGCATTAATTGAGGTGTTGTAATTAATAAATCAAAATTAATTTTTCCGCTAGTAATTTCTTCAATTAAATCATCAGAACCTGCAATCGTAGCACCACTTTTTAAAATTTCTGCTACGTAATCTGTATCAGTAAGAACAGCAATTCGAATACTTTTTCCAGTTCCATTAGGTAATACTAAACTTGTACGTAATTGTTGATTGGCATATTTTGGATCAATATTTAAAGAAATATGAGCTTCCACAGATTCTACAAATTTAGCTGTTCCTAAATTTTTTAATAATGGAATTGATTCATCCAAAGTATAAGAATCTTTTGTTAATAAATTTTTTAAATTTTTAATACGTTTTGAATATTTTTTCATGTTTTTTTTTTGAATTAATAAATATTAAGATTCAACTTTAATCCCCATACTTTTTGCAGTTCCTTTTATAATTAAAATTGCTTTTTCGATATCATTTGTATTTAAATCATTCATTTTTATAGTTGCAATTTCTTTTACTTGTTCTAGAGTTACTGATCCAACGATTTCTTTATTAGGTTGCGAGGAACCTTTTTTAACTGGAGCATATTTAGCTAATAAAACAGACGCTGGAGGAGATTTTAAAATAAAGGTATAAGAACGATCTTCATAAATTGTTATTTTTACAGGAATAATTAATCCTATTTTTTCTGCTGTTTTTGCATTATATTCTTTACAAAACCCAGCAATATTAACACCATGTTGACCTAAGGCAGGACCTACTGGGGGAGCTGGAGTAGCTTTTCCCGCAGGTAATGCTAGTTTTACAAATGCTTTAATTTTTTTTGCCATAGAAAAATTTTTAATGTTTATGTATTTTATATTTTTTCAAACCACCTAATAAATAAATTCTAAAAACGCGCCCTGAAGGACTCGAACCCTCGACACCAGATTTTGGAGACCTGCGTTCTACCAACTGAACTAAGGACGCTTTTTTAACTTCCAAGTTTTAAAATTAAATTATAATTATAATTATAATATATTGTTAATTTAATAGCAAGTATTAATTTCGTTTTAATATGTTTAATAAAATGTTCAATCTATGGAAGAAACGAAAACAACAAATTCTAATTTGATTTCCTTACCACATAATTTTCTTGCAGAACAAGGAATTTTAAGCATTTTATTAACAAATCCTTCTTTGATTAAAAATTGCTTATCCAACCTTAGTATTAATAGTTTTTATCATGATTCTAATAAATTAATTTATGAAACCATTTGTGAACTATCCGAAACTAATAGTTTGATTAACCTAACTACTATTATTACAAAATTACAAGATCGAGGAATTTTAAAAAAAATTGGAGGAATTGATAAAATTGTAAAACTTATTAATAGATTTGAAAATTTTTTAGATTTAGATGAATATATTAAAATTGTAAATGAAAATTATTTAAGAAGATTAATTATTGATTTAGGAAAACAAATTATAATTTGGAGTTATGCAACTCCTTTTAATTTAGAAGAAATTATTAGTAAAATTGAAGATTCTATTTTTAATATAAAACAACAAAAAGTTTCCAAAAAATTTTATAGTGCAGCCGAGATTGTAGATGATATTTTTAATGAAATAAAAGATAAAAATAATAAAACAACAAATTTGGGTTATTTAACTTCTTTTCAAGATTTAGATTCAATTGTACAAGGATTTCAAAAATCAGATTTAATTATTATTGCAGGAAGACCTTCTATGGGAAAAACAGCTTTTTCATTAAATTTAGCTAAAAATATTATCGAAAAATATAAAATTCCTTTAATTATTTTTAGTTTAGAAATGTCAAGGCAACAAATAATTTATCGTTTTATTTCTACGGAATCAAAAATAAATAATAATCGATTAAAATCGAGAAAAATGATATCTTCTGAATGGAGTAGTTTAACAAAAGCTATGAAAACAATATCTGAACTACCTATTTTTATCGATGATAATCCAAATCTTACTTTAATTGATATTCGAACAAAAATAAAAAAAATTTTTTTAGAAAAAAATCAAAATGGAATTATTATTATTGATTATTTACAATTAATGAAATTAAATTTCAAATTAGAAAATAGAGTTCAAGAAATTTCATATTTAACAAGAAATTTAAAAATTATTGCCAAAGAATTTAATATTCCAATTATATTATTATCTCAATTAAGTCGAAATGTGGAATCACGTGTAAATAAAAGACCCATGTTATCTGATTTACGTGAAAGTGGATGTATTGTTCCACTTCAAAAACGACCTTCTGTTAATTTTGCTTCTTGGAATTTAGTAAATATTATTCCAACAAATATGGTTAATAATCCATTTGATTTTAAAGGAATTAAACCAACATATTTAATTACTTTTCAAAATGGAGTAAAAATTCAACTTACAGCAAATCATAAAATTTTATCCAAAAATGGTTGGATAAAAACATATCAAATAACTTCGGGTACTGAAATTTATAGTTTAGTAAAAGAAACTAATATTCATTTTCAATCCAAATATAAGTATAATAAAGTTTCTTCCATTGAATATCAAGGAATTTATTCTGTTTATGATAAAACAATTCCAATTTTTCATAATTATATTTTTAATAATATTATTCTTCATAATTCCATTGAACAAGATGCTGATATTGTTATTATGATTTATCGAGAAGATTATTATCAAGAAAAACAACTGAATTCTCAAATTACAGAATTTATTGTAGCAAAACATAGAAATGGACCTGTAGGAACAGCAAAATTGGTCTTTACACCTTCTACGACAACATTTTCAAATTTATAAAAATGCCAAGAACCAGATTCGAACTGGTGACACGAGGATCTTCAATCCACTGCTCTACCAACTGAGCTATCCCGGCTTAAAAAGAGTTGAAATCAACTCTTTTTATTAACAATCTTAGTTATACATACATATTACTTTCTTTGTCAAGTGTTAAATCTCTTATTAGTTCTTTTTTCTTTTTTAATTCTTGTATTTGTTCTTTCTTATTAAAGTCAACTTCTTCAATATAAAAGTCTTTTTTCTCAATATCGACTTCATCTTGTTTTATAACAACCGTATCATCTACAGTTAAGACAATTTTAACAGTACGACTTTCTTGATTGATTGGATATTTTAATAAATTTTCAGAAATTAGATCTTCAATATATTTGGTAACTAAACGACGTAACGGACGAGCTCCAAATAAAGGATTATAACCTTCACGAGTTAATTTCATTTTTACTTTTTCATCTACGTATAAAATAATTTTTTTTGGTTTTACACGTTCACTTACTTCACGAATCATTATTTCACAAATTTTACGTAATTCATCTTGACGTAAAGGTTGGAAAATAATAATATCATCTAATCGATTTAAAAACTCAGGAAGAAAAAGTGTACTTAATCTATCTAAAACAGCAGCTTTTAATGTACTTAAAATTTTTTTCTTTTTCTTTTCGTTTTCTTCTAAAATTTGATTTGATTTTTCGATTTCTTTTGATATTTTTTCATTTTCTTTTGAAGCACGAAAAGAATCTTCAAATTCAACACTTACTTGATCACGAATATCTAATAAATAATTTTCTTTTATTGGCGATTGTAAAAATTTGATAACACCTGCATAAGAATCTTCTAATAGATTGTAATCAAATCCCGCAATATTTACCACAGAGGATTCTTTTTTCTTTTCTTCTTTCTTTTCTTCTTCGATTTCTGGAGCTGTTTCTTGATTATTTTGATCTACATTAATAATATCTTGAATTTCTTCTGCTGCAGCATTAGAAGTCATAATAATAATCGTATTATCAAAAGGAACTAAACGTTTTTGACTATCGGTAAGACGTCCATCTTCTAATATTTGTAACAAGACATTTAAAATATCTGGATGGGCTTTTTCAATTTCATCAAATAAAACTACTGAATAAGCTTTTCTACGTACTGCATCAGTTAACTGACCACCTTCATCATAGCCAACATATCCGGGAGGTGAACCAATTAATCTTGATACTGTAAATTTTTCCATAAATTCTGACATGTCAAAACGAATCATATCATTTTCAGCCCCAAACATACATACAGCTAAAGCTTTTGTAACTTCGGTTTTACCAACACCAGTAGGTCCACAAAATAAAAAGCTAGCTATCGGTCTATTTGGATTTTGAATTCCTAATCTCGATCTTCGAATTGCTTTTGCAATTGCAGATATAGCTTCATCTTGACCAATTACACGTTTGTGAAGAGTTGCTTCTAAATTTAATAATTTTTGTGATTCTCCAGTAGAAATCGATTGAATTGGAATTCCTGTCATATTAGATAACAGATCATTTATTTCTTGTTGAGTAATTCTTTTTTTTAAAAAAGAAAAATCTCCTAATTGACGAGCACGTCGAATTAAATCTGGATCATTTAAATCCGATAAATAATCTCTTCCAACTTCTGTTGAAAAATAACCTAATAAAACATAAATATTTTTTAAGTCTTGTTCAGGAATTGTCAGTTGTGAACTTCCAGCTAAACTTTGTACTACTCCTTTTTTTAATAAAGGTTTTAATTCTTGCACATATTCTTTATAAACAAGTATTTTTTTTTCTTCACTTTCTGAAAGTAATTCTTCAGTAACAATGGCTTCTTCAATATCCATTTCTAGAAAATCTGTAGTAGAAAATAAGAAGTTTTCGGAATTTTCATTTCGTTGTTCACGAATATTACATATATAATCATACATGTATGTATCATATACTGTAGTTAACATATTATTTACATAATATTCTTTCATGATTTCATTAAAACCATTAAATTCTTTTGCTTCTGTCCATTCTTTAAATAAAAATAAAGAAATTCTATACAAACTTAAATGTGGGTTAATTTTATTTACAATTGAATATAACAAATCATAAAAAATCTCTTGATTTTTTTTGACAGATAATTCAGCAGTTTTATAAATTAACTTTGTATTAAATCTAGGTTTACTTGATGAAAATAATAAATCTTCAGCTCGTTTTAAAACTGATAATCTCATAGTATCAAAAAGTTCTTGTGAAATAGGAGAGATAATTTTTTTACCACTATTTTCTGGAACATTTAAAGGTTCTTCAATCCAAGTTAATAAAAAACTACGATAAGAGTTTTCAATTTCTTGTAAAATATATTCAGAAGGAACATCACCACGTCGAAAAGCTTCTAATTTTAATCTTCCAACTCCTGTTAATGCAGAATTTACGATTGAGGCAATTACGGAACCTTCGGTTACATTGGTCATTCGAATTACTTCTCGTGCAGCAGCTCGATCGACTAAATCAATTGCTTTATCGGGAAGAAAACGATCATAAATATAACGCGCAGCTAAATTAGCAGCTAGTTGTAAAGCGCCAGGTAAAATTACAACATTATGAAACGATTCTAAACTTGGTCGTAAACCATATAAAATAGCAATAGTTTCATCAATTGATGGTTCTTTTACTTTAATTGGCTGAAATCTTCTATTTAAAGCAGGGTCTTTTTCAATTCTTTGATATTCCTTGACTGTAGTTGCTCCAATACATTGGAAACCACTTCGTGATAAAACTGGTTTTAATATATTAGCTGCATCTAAAGAACCTTCAGCAGATCCTGTTCCTCCAATGTTATGAATTTCGTCAATAAAAATAATAATATGAGGTTGAGATAAAACTTCGTCTAAGACTCTTTGAAAACGTAATTCAAATTCTCCGCGATAACGTGAACCTGCTACAATTCTAGCTAAATCTAAACTAACAATACTTCGTCCTTCTAAAATAAAAGGAACTAAATTATTAACAATTTTACTAGCAAAAAGTTCGACAATAGCTGTTTTTCCTACACCTGCATCACCAACTAATACGGGATTATTTTTTTGTCGACGAACTAAAATTTCCATTAACTCTAATAATTCATTATCACGACCAAAACAATCTTCTAGTAAACCTTGTCGGGCTAACATAGTTAAATCTGTTCCGTAAATTTCTAATGCAGGTCCTCTTTCTTCTTCTTCTGGATCAAAAAAAGGATCAAAATTTTCATCACTGGATAATGACCTTATTGTTATTGACGAATTCATGGAAAACACGTCTGTTCTCATATTATTTATGAAAATTATCGAAGTGTTTTTTAAAAATACTGTGTTTCTTTTTTCCTTTAAAATTTTTTATTAACTGAGATTAATTACGGAATTGAACTTGAAATTTTTCAAAAAGTAAACTTTTAACTTTTTCAATTTCTTTTTCAATAAAATCATTTGTTAATGTATACGTATTTGACTGAAATTCTAATCGAATCGCAATATTAACCAAATTATTAAATTTTTCGTTAATATAAATATCAAAAAATTGAATGGATTTTAAACTATTCAAATTTTTTTCAATAAAAATTTTTAATGCTAAAAAATTACTTTCTTTTTCAATTAAAAATGAAAGATCTTTTTTAATTGAAGGATAAATGGAATATTCTTTATAATTTTTTAAACCAGAATATAATTTATAATTTTTGAAATATGTTAAATTTAATTCAAAAATATAAACTGATATTTTATTTGTTACGTTATTTAAATATTGTGGATTTATTTCACCAAAGATTCCTAAAATTTTATTATTTTCTTTTAATAAAATGGATCTAGTTTTATGAAAAAATTTTATATTTGGATTTATTTTTTCTTTTTTTATAGTTTCATATCCAAAATTACTTAAAATATTTTCTAAAAAACCTATTGCAACAAACCAATCGGAATAATTATTGGTAGAAAAATTTTTAGGAATAGTAAAAATTGCAGTAAATTTATCTTCTTCAATTATTTGTTTATTAAATTTTTTAAAAACACGTCCCATTTCAAAAAAATTATTAAAAGTTGAAGAAATTCGAGCATTATTATTAAACGTTTCAATTAATTTCGGTATTAAAGTTGTACGTAAGCTTGATAATTCTTTGGTTAAAGGATTATTAATTTTAATTGAAAAAGCTTCATTTTCTGAATTATCTCGAATTGGATTTGTAAGAATTTCATTAAAACCATAGTTTAAAAAAAACTGTTTTAAGAAAATACTAGTTTTTAAAGTACTATTATTTTGAAATTTTTTTGGTAAAATTTCTTGAAAATTACTGTATCCAATAAAACGACTATACTCTTCAATAATATCAATTTCTCTTGTTAAATCTCGACGAAAACTAGGTATTTTTAAAAAAAATTCATTAACTGTTTTACATACAATTTCAAATCCTCCTTTTTGTAAAATTTTTTCATCAATTGTATCTAAATTTAAAAAAACTTTTAACGAGTTTTTTTTGAAACAAATTAATTTGACCGATTCCAGGTTAATTTTTTTAGTTTTTGTAATAAATTTTTTACTTTTAATTTCACTAAAATAAATAATTTCAAGTAAAGTTAAAATACGTTGAAAAGAAAATCGAAAATTTTCTAAAAACATTTTTCGATACAATTTTTGAAGAAATTGATCTTTATTAAAAGTTGATTTTAGTTTTTCTTCATTAATATCATAAAAAGTTCCTTCTAATAAAAAAGTATTTCCATTTTTTACACTAGTATTTAATATTCCAAAAACAGAAATAATTTCATTTGAATTTTTTTTTAAAACAATTGTTCCTGGTTTTAATTCATAATTTTTTCCATGAGAATCATAAAAATTTTCATTTTTATTTAAAGATTCAATTTTATATGTGGAAGAATTTTCTAAATTTTCTGATATTTGGGTTGATAGATTTAAATTTTGTCCCCATTCTAGAATAACTAAGTTACAAATATCATTTTTATTTTCGCAAGGTTTTGTTCCAAAATTTAATAATTTATTTTGAATCCATAAAGGTGAATTTTGGTTGGTTGAATTCTCAATTTCAATCGCATAAGTAAAAATTGATGGAATATTTGAATCAAAATTTATTGTGGAATAATTCAGATATTGTATATATTTTTGTTTTAAAATAAAATTATAATTTTTTTTTAATTTTTCCCAGACATTTTTTTCTTTTAGCAAAAAAATTAAGGATAATTCTTGAATTAAAAATTTTTCAATTAAAAGATCATCTCGATTTGAAGGAATTTTCAGATAAATTTTTATTTTTTCAAAAAAAAAATTATATTTTTCTTTTGAAATATTATCTACTTCTAAACCTATCAAGTTTAAAGAATTAACAAAGTTATTAAGAGTTAAATCTTTTAAATCTAAAGTTTGATTTAAATTATTTAAAGAATATTCCATACTATTAAATTTGTAATAATTTTTATTATATTTCAATTAAAAAGAAGAATTTTTTTCAGAAAAGGATAATCCTGTTTCTTTGGAATAATAGCTCATAAAGTAAAGAAAATCGAACCATTCTTTTGAATTTTTAAAAACTAAAATTGCTTTAATTAAAAAAGGTCGCCCATTATGAAATATGATATTTATATCTGTTGTTATAATTTTTTTATTATTAGATAATAAAGACATACCAGTAATTGTTTCTAACTTATTCTTAAATAATAATTTAGGATTAATAAAAATAAAAGTTGCAGTTCCAGTTTCTCCATTTTTTGATTTTGTTAATTTAATTCTAGGTAAACTTAATTCTTTTACTCCTTCTATAAATTGTATTTCAACTACCATATTCATTATATATTAAAATGTTAAAACTGGGATGGGAGGACTCGAACCTACGAATAGCGGATTCAAAGCCCGCTGCCTTACCACTTGGCTACATCCCATGAAATTTTTTTTGATTTAATAGATAATATACCAGGAATACTGACTGGTAGAAACTAACAATTGGGCAAGGAGGGATTCGAACCCCCGACACCGTAGTTCGTAGCCACGTGCTCTAGTCCACTGAGCTACACGCCCTTAAAACTAAATATACTGTAATATTAAAATTTATAGGATATTTTAAAGTAGTATTTCTAAACGAAAATTTATTATACTTTAATGAATGATAAATATTTTATTAGCAAAAATAATATGAAAAAAAAATTTTCACTTTTTGAACAATTAGAAAATAATATTCAAGCAATTGAAGATATAAATAGTTCTATTAAAATTACTTTAGGACCAACAGGAAAAAATGGAATTATTTGTAATAAACAAGGAAATTTAAAAATTATTACCACAGGATCAATTTTATTAAATTCCTTAGAATTTCAGTCAAATTCGGCAAATGTTATTTTAAAACTTTTTCAACAAGCTAGTTCAAAAACATCTACAATTTCAGGAGATGGTTCCACAACAACTATTTTACTTGCTTGTGAATTATTAAAATCATCTTTGCGATTACTTTCCAATGGATATAATTCGATTTTATTAAGTAATGGTTTTAAACGTATTTCTTATTTTTTTTTAGATAAAATATTAGAATTCTCTGTCCCAATTTCTAATGGGAATCAAATTTTAGGACTTTTAAAAACAAATTTAGGTAAAAAAGTTAATAATAATTTATTTTTATTATTAAAAGATTGTATTTCAAAAATAGGAAGAGATGGTTTAGTTTTAGTAGAAGAAAATATTTCTGAACAAAATGAAATTGAATTAATTCAAGGAATTGAATTAGATAAAGGATTTGCTTCTTCTTATTTTGTAACTGATTTAAAAAATTTTCAAGTAGTTTTTGAAAAACCTTATGTTTTAATTACAAATATTGCAATTGAATCTATTAATCAAATTCGTGATATTATTGAATATGTAAAAACAACCAATCGTCCTTTAGTTATTGTGGCAGAACAAATTAATAAAGAAATTATTTCTACTTTAGTTTTAAATAATTTACAAAAAAAAATAAAAGTAGTAGTAATTCAGTATAAAGGAATTCAATTTAAAAAAACTGGAATTTTAGAAGACTTATCTTTATTAACTCATTCTAATTATTTTGTTTCCAATATTAAACAAAGTAATAATTCGTTAACGATTAATGATTTAGGACATGCTGAAAAAATTATTGTTAATAAAAATAAAAGTACTTTTATAATTTCAAAATTTGCTAAACTAATTGGAGAAAGACGCATTAATGAATTAAATCGTGAATTATTAAATAGTGAATCAGAATATGAAAAAAGTATTTTTAAAACAAGAATTGCACGTCTTTCAGGAAATATTGCTAAAATTAAAATCGGTGTTTCCAATAAATATGAAATTGATGAACAAAAACAAAAAATTGAAAATGCACTACAAACAATAAAATCTTCGTTAGAAGAAGGGATATTGCCAGGAGGTGGTTCTTTTTATTTTTTTTTAAGAGAAGAACTTTCGAATTGGTCCTCTTTAAATTTAATTGGAGAAGAAATAATTTCTAGTTTTATTGTTTTAGAAGCTCTTTTCTACCCATTTTATCAATTATGTATTAATACAAATAATGAAGATAAAAGATTCTATTTTACTGAAAAGTTATTAAAATTAGGTTATCCTTATGGATATAATTTTCTAGAGAATAGAATCGTTCAAACAATTAATGAAGGCTTAGTAGATTCATCAAAATCAATAAGAGCTATTCTTTGGAATTCCTTATCCATTATTTCTACTATTATTACAAGTGAATAAGATAAATATAAAATGTATATTATACATTTTATATTTAATTTTCTTGCATCATTCTTGATATTAAATGACGAATACTATCCGTTGGATAAGCTCCAAAATTAATATATTTATGCAGAGCTATTTTATCAAAATTTAGTATTTTAGTAATTGGATCATAAGATCCAAGTTCTGCTATACTTTTACCATCTCTTTTGGATAAATTTTCCATTAAAACAATACGATAAAAAGGTTTTTTTTTTCTTCCAAGTTTTTTTAATCTAATTTTTAACATTTTTTTAATAAAAATTTTTAATTGTTAGTAATAATTTTGTATATATTTTATACTAGTTATATTATATCTTATTTTTTAAAAATTAGGAAAGATTTATTGTTTTTTCTGTTTCTACTAAAATTAAAACAATAAAATTTGAAAATCGAACACAAAAATATAAAATAGAATTTAAAGCTTCCAAAGCAATAATTCCAGAAATATCAAACGAAGATTTTTCAAATTTTATGGGTGGTAAAATTCTTGCCCATAATCGAAAATAAGGAGCAGTTAAAACATGAAACATAGAAAATGGCCAAATATAGGGATTTATCATAGGAAGCCATTCAAAGGTAAGCTTAGAATAACAAAGCACTTTATAAAATTTTGTAAAAATATAAGAATATGACGTTAGATTGAATAAAATTATTGCTGTATAATGAACCAAATAGTAAACAAACTTATTTTGAAAATATTGATTCACTTCTGGATTTTGGATAAATTCTATAATTGATTCTGTAATTGACATTTTAGTTTTTTTTTTTTTTTTTTTTTTAATAATTTTATAAAAATATACTATTAAATTTTTAATAGTATATTTTTCCACCACCCCATTTTTCAGCTACAATTTTTGGTTGAATTAAAATATGACCTGCAATTGTAAATAAATCATCTTCAGTTAAAGTACGCATTTTTGGAAAAATATCTGCACTTTTAACACTTGGATGAATTTCTGCAATTGATTCTAATCCATCAAATGTTGTTGGATTTTTTAAATAATCCACAAGACCTTCAATAGTATTTCTAGCAGGAGTTGCAAGACTTAATGCTTCTGTATCTAATCCAACATTTGGATTTGTTTTTGTAATACCACCAGTATGACAAACACTACAAGTATTAATAAAAAGTCTTTTTCCACGTTTTACTTGTTCAGGTGTTAAAGTTACATTTTTTGTTGATGTTAAAGGAACTGTTCGAATAGCATCATCTAATTCGATTGCATTGGAATTCGAAGCGTTAATAACGAAGAAAGTTAAAAAAACAAATAAACTACGAGAAATTATTTTGAATAAATTTTTCATAAAATAAAAAAGAAATATATAATTATGTACCACAATATATATTATAAGTTTAATCTTTTTTATTTCTTTATTATTTTATTAAAATAATTTTGGGTAAAAAGGGAATTGAACCCTTAAAACATATGTTGTCACATTTTGAGTGTGATGCGTTTACCAATTTCGCCATTTACCCCCTCCACATTTATTATTAGTAAGTAATATTAATAATATACTTTTTAGTCTAAATTGACTTTTAATTATAAACTTTTATTTTTTTAATATAATGTATAATATATATTTTAATTCGATTTTATTCATATGGCTGAAAACAAAAATCAAACAAATTTTGAAATTAAACAAGTACTTAATCAACCGTATAAATATGGTTTTCAAACAAAAATAGAAAGTGAAAAGTTCCCTTCCGGCATTAATGAAGAAATAATTAAACGAATTGTAGCAAGTAAAAATGAACCCGAATTTTTACTTAATTATCGATTAAAAGCTTTAGAAAAATGGAAAAAAATGAAATTCCCAAATTGGGCTAATATTTCTATTAATTATATAGATTTTAATAAAATTACTTATTATTCTGTACCTAAAAAAAAAAAGAAACTTAATTCATTAGATGAAGTAGATCCTGAGATTTTAAAAACTTTTGAAAAATTAGGAATTGCATTAGATGAACAAAAAAAATTATCAAATGTAGCAGTTGATGCAGTTTTTGATAGTGTTTCAATAGGAACCACATTTAAAGAAAAATTAGCTAAATTTGGAGTTATTTTTTGTTCAATTTCTGAAGCTATTCAATTTTATCCAAATTTAATTGAAAAATTTTTAGGAACTGTTGTATCTTCTGGAGATAATTTTTTTGCTTCTTTAAACTCTTCTGTTTTTAGTGATGGTTCTTTTTGTTATATTCCACAAAATGTGGAATGTCCTTTAGAATTATCGACATATTTTCGTATAAATGATAAAGAAGCAGGACAATTTGAAAGAACTTTAATTATTGCTGAAAAAAATAGTTCAGTAAATTATTTAGAAGGTTGTACTGCTCCACAATATAGTGAAAATCAATTACATGCTGCTATTGTGGAATTAATTGCTTTTGAGAATGCAAAAATTAAATACTCAACAGTTCAAAATTGGTATAGTGGAAATGAAATTGGAATTGGTGGAATTTATAATTTTGTAACAAAAAGAGGACTTTGTATAGGAAAAAATTCTAGTATTTCTTGGACTCAGGTAGAAACTGGATCTTCGATTACTTGGAAATATCCAAGTTGTATTTTAGTAGGTGAAAATTCTTCTGGGGAATTTTATTCTGTAGCGTTAACAAATAATTTTCAACAAGCAGATACAGGAACAAAAATGATACATTTAGGAAAAAAAACAAAAAGTAAAATTATCTCAAAAGGTATTTCTTGTGGAAATTCTAAAAATTCATATCGTGGATTAGTAAAAATGAGTTCAAATGCTTTCCTTTCTCGAAATTTTTCTCAATGTGATTCTTTCTTAATTGGATCTTCTTCTGTAGCATCGACTTATCCCTATTTAGATATTTGGAATTCAAGTTCAATTGTAGAACATGAAGCCAAAATATCTAAAATCAGTGAAGATCAACTTTTTTATTTAATGCAACGAGGAATAAATTTGGAGCAAGCTATTAGTTTATTAATTAGTGGATTTTGTAAAGATGTGTTTACAAATTTACCTATGGAATTTGCCACAGAAGCAGATAAATTACTATCTTTAAAATTAGAAGGAACTGTAGGTTAAAATATCAATTTATGAATGAATTATTAAAAATTAGAGATTTAAGTGCATCTGTGGAAAAAAAATTAATTTTAAAGAAATTAAATTTAACTATCCATGAAAACGAAATTCATATTATTATGGGTCCAAATGGTTCAGGAAAAAGTACACTTTCAAAACTTTTAGCTGGACATCCTTCATATCTGATTGAAAATGGTATGATTGATTTTTGTAATAAAAATTTATTAGAAATGTCACCTGAAATACGTTCTCATGAAGGATTATTTTTAGCATTTCAATATCCTATTGAAATTTCAGGAGTAACAAATTATGATTTTCTTCGAATTGCCTTTAATGAAAAACAAAAATACTTAAATTTAAAAGAATTAGATCCATTAGAATTTATGGAACTTATTCAAAAATTATTTCAAAAATTAAAAATTAAAGACGAATTTTTAAATCGAAATTTAAATGAAGGATTTTCAGGTGGAGAAAAAAAACGAAATGAAATCTTACAAATGTTATTATTAAATCCGAGATTAATTATTTTAGATGAAATTGATTCTGGATTAGATATTGATGCTATTAAACTTATTTTTGAAACAATATCACAGAATAAAATTTCAAATTCCTCTTTAATGATTATTAGTCATAATCCAAGAATTTTAAACTATTTAAAACCCACACATGTTCATATAATGGTTGATGGAAAAATAATTAAAACAGGAAATTTAGAATTAATTGAAGCATTAGAAAAAGAAGGTTATGATTTATTTGTAAATAAATAATATTATTTATTTACAAATAAAATTTTCTTTTTTTTGATTATTTTGCTAATTCCTGATCAACTTTAGCAATTGCTGCTTTTAATGCAACTTCAGCTTCTGGAGTTAATTTTTTACTTTCCTTAACTGCAGTAATAAAAGTAGTATCTTTTGTTGTTAAATATTCTTGTAATGCTGCTACAAATTTCGTAATAAGTGGAACAGGATATCCATCTAAATAACCATTTGTTCCTGCATAAATTAAAGCAACTTGTTCTTCGACAGATTTTGGTGAATTTTGAGGTTGTTTTAAAAGTTCTCTTAATCTTTGACCACGAGCTAATTGTTGTAATGTTGCTTTATCTAAATCTGAAGAAAATTGAGAGAAAGCTTCTAATTCAGCAAATTGTGCTAATTCTAGTTTTAATTTACCAGCAACTTGTTTCATGGCTTTAATTTGAGCAGCCGATCCTACACGAGAAACTGAAATCCCTACATCAATAGCCGGTTTAATTCCTGAGTTAAATAAATCTTTTGATAAGAAAATTTGTCCATCAGTAATTGAAATAACATTTGTAGGAATATAAGCAGAAACATCTCCAGCTTCTGTTTCAACAATCGGAAGAGCTGTCATACTTCCACCACCTAAATCTTTACTTAATTTTGCTGCTCTTTCTAATAAACGAGAATGTAAATAAAAAACATCTCCAGGATAAGCTTCACGACCTGGCGGACGTCGAAGTAATAAAGACATTTGACGATAAGATTGAGCTTGTTTTGTTAAATCATCATAAATAACTAAAGTATGTTTTCCTTTATACATAAAATATTCAGCAATACTTGCTCCACTATATGGTGCTAAATATTGTAGAGTCGCAGGATCACTTGCATTCGCTGCTACAATTACAGTATAAGGTAAGGCTCCTCTTTCTTCTAAAATAGTTACCGCTTGAGCTACTGTCGATGCTTTTTGTCCAATAGCTACATAAACACAAATAACATCTTCTTGTTTTTGATTTAAAATCGTATCTAAAGCAATTGAAGTTTTTCCTGTTTGACGATCTCCAATAATTAATTCACGTTGTCCTCTTCCAATTGGAATCATCGCATCGATAGAAACAATTCCTGTTTGTAAAGGTTCACAAACTGATTGTCTGGCTACAATTCCGGGAGCTAATGATTCAATTAAACGTGTTTCTGATGTAACAATATTTCCTTTTCCATCAATTGGATTAACTAAAGCATCTACAACTCTTCCTAGTAAGTCAGGACCTACAGGAATTTGTGCAATTTTTCCTGTAGCTTTTACAGTACTTCCTTGCATAATATTACGACCAGTCCCCATTAAAACTGCTCCAACATTACTTGTTTCTAAATTTAAAGCAATTCCAAGTGTTAAATCTTCAAATTCTAAAAGTTCTCCAGAAGAAACATTTTCTAAACCATAGATACGAGCTATTCCATCTCCAATTTGTAAAACAATCCCTACATCAGCTGTTCGTGTTGTAGTTTGAGTATATTCATTTAACTTATTTTGTACAAAATTAGTTAATTGGTTTACAGTTTTCATAAGTAATATTTGTTTTAATTTATTTTTATTTTATGGATATCTTAAATTCAAAGAACAAATCTTTATTAAAGTATTAGGACAGTTTAATTAAATTTCATTAAAAAGAAGACTAAATTCTTTTAAAACACTTACATCAATAAGAATTGATTTATATTCAATTATTAAACCACCTACAAGTCTTGGATTAAAAGCAGCTTCTAAAATGATAGAATCGGAATCTGTTAGTTTTTTTAATGTCTGAAGTATTATATCTCCATAATTGTCTTCTAAAATACTGGCAGTAATTAATTTTACTTTTTTAAAATTTCTATATTCTAATAAAAGTTTAAAATATTCTTCAGCAATTTCAGGTATCAAAGATAAATGACTTCTTTCCGTTAATACTCTTAAAAAAGATCTAAAAGGTAATGTTATTCCAGGAAAAATCGTAAATAACAGTCGTAATTTTTTTTTTTCTGAAATTGTTGGATTTTTAAAAAAGTCATTTAATTTTTGTGAAGACTTTATTGTAGCAGAAAATAAACTGAATTCTTCTCCAATAATAAAAACATTTGGTTTAAAAATAATTTCAGATTGTACGACAGTTTCACCAGAATTTTCCGTAGAATTTTCAACAGAATTTTCAGGAGAAATTGTAGCTGCAATTTTTGAAATATTAAACATTACTCTTCTTTCTTCTGCAGGTTGAGAACTTTTTATATTTTGAAATAAAGATTTTGCATAAGTACTAACTACTTTTTTTGTAAAACTCATTTCTTAAATCCTCCTATTTTTAAAATAATAACTTCGATTAATTTAGATTGTTCGAAATCAGACAAAAATAAAAATTTACGTAATATTTTACTTACTGTAATATAAATTACATATCTTTGTAAAGATAGAAAAGCTTTATTTTCAAAATTTTTTATTAATTTTTCAGTTGTATTAAATGTTTCTGTTAATCCTGTTTTTACTAGTTTATATTTTCTGTTTACAAGAGCTACTTTTTCATTTTCATAAAAAAGTTTCCATGTTTGTAACCAAAATAAACTTTGTGTTAAACCTTTTTCAGCTTGATAGTAATAATTTGATGCATTTACTACATCATTTTGTGCATTTTCAATTGTTGAAATAATTTCTAATTGACGATCACTTAAAGTTTTACTAAAAGATACTTTATTAGCATAAACTAAAAGAGCAATCAAGATTAAAATATTTACAACATTAGTTTCTAATAAATTAGGATTTAACTCTATAAAAGCTTCTTCACTATTTAAGAAAAACGAAAAAATATTCCAACTCATATTTTACTTAAATGTTAACAAATATTAAAATTATATTTTATTTAAATTTTTTAGAAAAGAATGTATTACTTATTGTTGTTAATTCACTTGTTAAATTCGAAAAAAGATAAGCCGATTTAATCGAAAGATCTCCTTTTAACTTACTCAAAATTTTTCCATTTTGTTTTTGGACAGATAAAACTTCATTTTCAAAATTTTCATTTGAATAATTTTTTACCAGTTTTACTTGTCTTGTCATTTCAGAAATTTCAGATGTTAAAAGACCAATACAAATTGTTAATCTTTCATAACCAAAAGTAATAAATAAAGCAGATTTTCTTAATGCAGTATTAATAAATTCAGCACGTTCATCTAATTGTTTTGAAATTGGGGATATGAAAAAGAAGGTAACTATGATTGCTAAAAAAATAAATTCAATAGTTTCAGCAACGAAAGTTAAATCAAAATCAAAAAGACCACTTTCATTAAGAAGAAAGGTTTGTAGAAAATTCATAAACGTATTTAACTTTTCATTTAATAATTTAAAATTTGATTTGGCTTAATTTCTTTAAGCCAAACCATTTTTTTATCCTGCAAAAGGGTTTGCAAAAAGTAAAGAAAGAGCTACAACTAAACCATAAATTGTTAAAGATTCCATGAAGGCTAAACTTAGTAAAAGTGTCCCTCTGATTTTCCCTTCAGCTTCAGGTTGTCTAGCAATCCCTTCAACAGCTTGACCAGCTGCATTTCCTTGTCCAATTCCAGGTCCAATACCAGCAAACCCAACAGCAATAGCAGCGGCAATAACAGATGCAGCAGAAACAATAGAATCCATAAAATAAAACTTTTGAAAAAATATTTCAAAGAATTAACAAATTTCGTTTTAAAATTTTTATTCGATTACTTCACCAATATAAGCGGAAGCTAAAGTTGCAAAAATTAATGCTTGGATAGTACTTGCAAATAAACCAAGTACCATAATAGGAACTGGAATTAAAATTGGAACAACAGAACAAATAACTGTTACAGTTAATTCATCTGCTACAATATTCCCAAATAATCGAAAGTTTAAAGAAAGCGGTTTTGTAAAATCTTCAATAATATTAATTGGTAATAATAAAGGCGTTGGTTTAATATAACGTGCAAAATAACCAATTCCTTTAATTTTAAAGCCAGCTCCAAAATATGTTAAAGAAGTTAAAATTGCTAAACAAGCTGTTGTATTTATATCATTTGTTGGTGCAGCAAATTCACCTTCAGGAATTTCAATTAATTTCCACGGAATAAGTGCTCCTGCCCAGTTACATCCTAATATAAATAAAAAGATTGTTGCAATAAAAGGTAAAAATTGAGAATAATAAGAAGGACCCATTTGTGTAATGGCAACACTCTTAATTAAGTCATAAATTACTTCAATTATATTTTGTAAATTTCCTGGTGTTTTTTGTAAATTACTAGTTCCGATTACTAAAAACAAAGTAAGAGCAATGATAACTAAGGTTGACACAATAAGTGTTTCTCCATGAAGATGTAAAGTTTCACTAAAATTTACATATAAATGGGATCCAACTTCAATATTTGATAAAAGAAAACTATACATATTTTTTATTTCTTTTTTATTACTTTAATATTTTTAATATTTCCAAATCTTTTGCAAATTCGATAATCTTTTTCTATCTAAAAGCTAAAAGAAAAGTTCAAAAATTTTATTAAAAATTATTCTGTGAAAAGAATAAACAAATTTCTTATTAAGATTATTAAAATAAGATTTTTATTAAATTACTTTTTTAATTTAATTCTGTTTTTTATATTCACTATTATAGCCCATTGTTATTCTATTTACTAAATAATTTAAAATAAAATTAATCGAAGAACTTGAATCATCATTTGCAGGAATTGGATAAGGTACTAAATCTGGATTACAATTTGTATCTACAATTGAAATTGTTGGAATTCCAAGACGTAAACATTCTTGAATCGCCAAAGAATCTTTAATTTGATTGGTAAAAATAACCAGATCAGGTAAAGATGACATATCTTTAATTCCATTAAATAAACGACGAAGTTTTTCAATTTCTTTTCGTTTTTCACTATAATTTTTTTTTGATAAATTTTCAAAAACTCCTTCGAATTCTTGTTGTTCTAAAACTTTCAAACGTTCAATTTGTTTTTGAACAGTTGACCAATTGGTTAACATTCCACCCAACCATCTATAATTAATATAAAAGCTATCACAACGTTTTGCTTGTTTTGCAATAATCGAAGAAGATAAACGATTTGTACCTACAAATAAAAATTTTCCACCTTTTTCAGCTTTTTTTTGTAAGACATTTCCTGCTAAACGTAATAATTTTGACGTTTTTACAAGATCAAAAATATGATACCCGTATTTGGCATATAAGATATAAGGCGCCATTTTTGGATTCCATTCTTTTGGTGGATGCCCATAATGAACTGATGCTTTGATATACTGTTTTGCTATTTCTTTTTTATCGATTTCTTTATTCATTATTTTTATTTTTTTAAAACTTTTAATCTTTAAATAAATATATACTATCAAGATAATTCTTATAATTTAAGAATGCAGAACCTGCTGGAATTAGTCTACCAATAATAATACACTCTTTCAATCCTCTTAACCAATCGCAAGATCCTTCAATGGCTGCCTTTGTTAATACTCTTTTTGTTTCTTGAAAACCTGCAGCCGATAAAAATCCATCTTTACTTAAAGAAGAATTTGTAGCAGATAATAAAATCGGTTCATATTTTGGAATTTTTTTATTAAATTCACTAGATTTTAAAGCAGAACAAATTTCAGTTATTAATGAAGTACGAATTAATTCTCCAGGTAATAAAGGGGTATCACCACTTGTTTTAATTACAACTTTTGCTGTCATTTGTTTGACAATTATTTCAATATGTTTACTAGAAATATTAACACCCTGTGATTGATAGATTGCTTGAATCGAATTGACAAAAATCAATTGAAATTTTGTTAAACTTCTTTGAGTTCCATAGCGAATACCATCAAAAGTTAAATGATAATTAAAGAAAATATTTAATAATTCATGAGCATCAATAATTCCTTGAGTAATTGGTTCTCCTATATCAATAAAATTTCCTGGTTGAAATAATAATCGAGAAGATGACGGAAATTCATATTCTATTAAAGGATTTAAATATTCTAAAAATAAAAAACTTGCATTATTTATTTGAATCAAATAATCATTTTTTTCATTTCTAAAAATTAAATATTTGGATTTACTTTTAATTTCTAGCCATAACGTTAAACTATTTTTATTATATTTAAACAATTTCGGACGAAAAGTTTTTCGCATAAAAATATTAGGTAAATCTCTTACCCAATATGAAAAACTTTCTTTTCCATAAAACAGTAAAGTTTGATTTTGCTTATTTTTAAAAAGAAATTCTTTTTTTAATGCTATATCTTTTTCTTTCGCATTTTCTTTATAATTTTTAACTAATTGAAAATTAGAAGGAATTGGCATAGCTCGATAAATTTTTTTATTAAATATAATAATATCATCTTTCAGATATATGCTTTGTCCAATAGAAATAGTATCTTTTTCTTGTTTTTTTTTTTGTTTTTTAATACTACTGGCAGATTTGAATTCATTCTCATTATCTTTTTCATTATAAATGCATTTAATAATTCCATTTCCATTATTTATTGTTCGAGTAAAATTACTTAATTTTGTTTCTTGAGTAATAGATTTATTAAGTAAAACACCAGGTCGATTAGCTAAATAAGATTTTGTTTTTGGACGACGTGCTTCAATTAATTCTTCAATTTTAGGTAATCCTTGTACAATATCTTCAGTTTGTTGTGTGTAAATTCTTAGAGTTGCAAAGATTTTTTTTTCAAAAACAAAGTCTCCTTGTTTATAATTTAAGAGTGTTCCTTGAGTAAGAAAAATTGGCATAGCATTTTGAAAAATCATTTGGAATCCATCTTTTTTTAAAAAAAAACCAGATCGGCTAAATTTTCCTGTTGTATTTAAAAGATTTCCAGAACGTACATAAGCTTTTTTATTTGGAAAAAAAGAAAAATTATTAATTTGATCTGAATTAATTTTCCAGATATCAGATTCTGTAATAAAAAAAAGAGTCTTCATATTTTTTGCATCTTTTTTTCGAACAGAATAAACGATACCTTCATAAAAAGGATAAATCTCTAAAAATCCTAAAATAGTGTAAGAATCAATATATTGATAATTTTTTATAGCTAACGAAAATTTTAGAAAACAATTTTTGATTGGTTTAATTAAATTTCCTAATTCCAGAGTCAATTTTTTTTTATTATTTATAATTGTTAATGTATCCTTTTCAATTTGAACAAAACCCTCATAAGGACTCATTATTTTTAATTTCGCCAAAGACTTAGTTTTTTTTAATACTTTTGGAAATTTATATTTAATTTCTTTGGGTAAAGGAAAAATTTTACCAGAAGTAATCCAAAGAACACCATCATCTTGGTTAATTTTAAGAGTTCGTTTTTCATAATCAATTTTACGAACTACAATATTTTCATATTTTATTTCACCAGCTAAAGAAGTATAAATTGGTTTTAATCTTCTTCTTCCTGTATTTAAAGATTGGGTCGAATATTCTGCAATTAATTGTCCTTCTTTAACAAAAGAAGTATTCGAAATATATAAATATGAACCAATATCTAAAAAAATTTCCGTTTTTAAATTTTTCCAATTAATTAATGTTAGATTTGATTCTTGTTTTACTTTTAAAACTATAAAACCACGGTCCGTTCTATAAGAAATTGTTTTTAAAGATGCAGGAATAATTAACTTTCCTGAAAAAGGTGCTAAGACTTGTTTATGCGTTTCTCCAGTAAATATTCCACCTGTATGAAAAGTTCGCATTGTTAATTGTGTTCCTGGTTCTCCAATCGATTGAGCTGCAATTATTCCAACACTTTCTCCAAGAGAAATTAACTTACTTTGTGCTAAATCCCAGCCATAACATTTTTGACAAATAGAACCATTTGATTTACAAGTTAAAGAAGAACGAACATTAATAGTTAAAGGAGCAGATTTTTTTAATTCTTTTAAAAATTCTTCATCTAATAATTTTTTTTTTAGCAAAAGATTATTAGAGGGTTTGATAGAAATTAATGTACGTCCAACAATATTTTTTATATCTGAGGTTTTCTTTAATAGAAAAACTAATCCTTCTTTTGTTTGACAATCAAGTTCTCTTATTACAAGATCTTGAGCAATATATATTAAACGACGTGTTAAATAACCTGAATCTGCTGTTTTTAAAGCAGTATCAACAATTCCTTTTCGTGCCCCATAAGATGAAATAATATAATCAATCGAACTTAATCCTTCTCGAAAATTAGTTTGAATTGGCAAATCAATGATTTTTCCTTCTTGATCTGACATTAAACCACGCATTCCTACTAATTGTCGAACTTGTGACATATTTCCTCTAGCTCCTGAAAAAGCCATAATATATAAATTATTTGCAGGATCAAAATTTTGATAATAATCAATAATTCTATTTTTTAACGATTCTGTAGCTACATTCCAAGTATCAATAATACTTTGAAAACGTTCTGTATCCGAGATAAATCCTTCTTGCCATTGTGTACTTACAAATTCAATTTCTTTATTGGCTTCCTTTAGAAAGTTTTTTTTAACATCTGGTGTTTTTAAATCTTCAATATTAATAGATATTCCTGCATTAGTGGCATAATAAAAACCAAGTAATTTTAAAGAATCTAATAAAGAAGATGAAGATAAATTACCAAATTCTGTAAAGGTTTGATGAACAATTGTTTCTAATAATTTTTTGGTAATTGTACGTGTTAAAAGCATATTAATATTTTTGAATTGAATTTTTAAAATTAATACTAAAAATTAATCGACCTGGAGTTGTTTCTAAAAAGAAATCTGTTAATTCATAAATATTTTTATATTTCCAGTATGCAATAAAAATACCAAGATTTGTAAATATATAAAATTTTTCTGAATTTTTTCCGAATTGAAAAAGTTTATATATTATGACTTCTTTTTCATTAATATTTAAATGGGTAACTTTATCAAAAAATTTTAATTTATTATTTTCTAAAAATACTTCAAAACAATTCATAGAATATCTGACTAAAATAGGGTTATGAATTGTAATTTTTTTTTGATAAAACGCAGCTAACGCTTCTTTTTCGTTTCCAAACCATTTTTGAATTGTAAATTTATTTTTAGTAATCATTAAGGTTAAATAATAACTACCGATAACCATATCTTGAGTAGGTTTTAAAATAACGTCTCCATTAGATGGAGATAATACATTATAAGAAGGACGCATCATAGTACGAGCTTCTAATTGACTTGATTCATATAAAGGTAAATGAACAGCCATTTGATCCCCATCAAAATCAGCATTAAAACCGGTACAAACTAATGGATGTAAATGAATTGCTTGACCTAAAACAATTAAAGGATCGAAGGCTTGAATTCCAAAACGATGTAAAGTTGGAGCACGATTTAAAAGAACTGAATATTTTGTTGTTAAAACTTCTAATAAGCTCCAAATAAACGGTTTATTTTTTTTAATAATACGTTGAGCTGTTTTGGTATTATTACTAGGTGATTTAATTTTTGTTTTTAATAATTCATTAATTAAAAAAGGTTGAAAAAGTTCCACCGCCATTTCATAAGGTAAACCACATTGATTTAAGCGTAAATTCGGACCTACAATAATGACTGAACGACCTGAATAATCTACACGTTTTCCTAATAAAGATTGGCGAAATCTTCCTTGTTTTCCTTCTAATATTTCAGTTAAACTTTTTAGTGCTTTATTATTTAAACATAACGTTTTTTCTTTTGTTAATCGTGCATTATCAATTAAAGAATCAATTCCCTCCTGTAATAATTTTCTACCATGAATCGTTATTAAGTCTGGAGGTAAAAAATTATACATAAAATCAAATAATCTCTGATTTCTTGTGATTATTAACCTATAAATTTCATTAACATCGGCAGCAACTAATCTTCCACTTTCTAATTCAACTAAGGGTCTTAAATTGGGAGGGAGAACAGGTAAAATTGTTAAAATCATCCAACTTGGATTTGTTTTTGTTGATAAAAAACTTTCTAAAATACGAATTCTACGTATTGTTGTTTGATCTGAAAAAAGAAATCCATTTAAATGTCTTAAACAAGTATTTGTAACAAATGAACGTGATTTTTTAATTTCTGCTTTTATATTTATACTTTCTAAAGCAGCTTTAATTATCTCAGCTCCGTAACGTTTTTTGAAACTTGGTTTTTTTAAAAATTGATTTTTATTTGAAATTGAAGAAAATTTTGTTTCATTCGTTGCTTTTTTTATTAAAAATTCTTTGAATTCATTTTTTATTTCATTTAATTCTGGATAAAAAAATTGTTTTAATGGATGTTCCGAAGAAACTTCTTTAAAGTATACAATTTGTTCAATTTCTGATACTTTTAAATCACTATTAAAACATCTTAATAATACACATAAATAATTTGGAATTCCTTTTAAATACCACAGATGTGTTACAGGACAAGTTAAATCAATATAGCCCATACGATAACGTCTTACACGTGCTTCAATGATTTCAACTTGACAATCTTCACAAATTTTATCTTTAACAAATCCATTGTATTTTCCACATTTACATTTCCAATTTTTTATAGGACCAAATATTTTTTCACAAAACAAACCATTAACTTCTGGTTGATGAGTTCTGAAATTAATTGTTTCAGGTTTTAAAACTTCTCCAATAATTTCTCCATCTGGTAATTTACGTTCACACCAATTTCGAATACGTTTTGGTGATGCTAAGCTAATTTGTAAATAATCAAATGAAGCATGAAGATTTTCTAAATTTAATAAAATTTTTTCGACTTCAGTAATTTCTTCGTTAAGTTTCATAGTTTTAAATTTTTAATTTCTTTCAAAAATTAAAAAACCAATTATTAATTATTGGTTTTTTCTATTTCTTTTAATTTTTCTAAAATATTCTTTTTTTCTTTTAGTTTTTCTGATTTTAAAATTTCTTTTTGTTCATACATATTAACACTTTGGACAAATTGTTCTGCTTTTTTTCTAGCTAATAATGCTCTTAATTTTAATCGAGTTTCTAATTCCAAAAAGAGATCTTTTTCCACTTCTTTGGTATCTGTAGTCGAATAAAATCCTCCCTCAAATTTTTTGAAAGAAAAGTCAAGTCCTAAAGCATTTAATTCTCGTATTAGAGCACTAAAAGCTTCCGGAATAGAAGGATTTGGTTTTTCCATTTCATTACGAATTAAAATTGATTCATACATGTCATTTCTACCATCAATATCATCTGATTTAATTGTTAATAATTCTTGTAAAGTATTTGAACATCCATAAGCTTCTAAAGCCCAAACTTCCATTTCTCCAAATCGTTGTCCTCCTTTTTGAGATTTTCCCGCTAAAGGTTGTTCTGTAATCATTGAATAAGGACCAGTTGCTCGAGCATGGATTTTATCTTCTACTAAATGAATTAATTTTAAAATATAACTTTTTCCAACTGTTATTGGATTATCAAAATATTCTCCCGTTCTTCCATCTTTTAACAAAATTTTTCCAGGATAATATTCATTAAAAATCCAATTACAATTTGTTTCAATCGCAGCTTCTTTTAGTTTTTGATTTACTAATATTCTGGAAGCTTCTTTTCCATAAATTTCATCAAAAGGACAAATTTTATAACGTTTTCCTAATTTTTCACCAGCAAATCCTAATAAACATTCAAAAATTTGCCCCACATTCATACGAGAAGGAACTCCTAATGGATTAAAAATGATATCAATTGGAGTTCCATCTGGTAAATAAGGCATATCTTGTCTAGATAAAATTCTGGATACTATTCCTTTATTCCCATGTCTTCCAGCAAGTTTATCTCCAATTTGTAATTTTCGAATTTGAGCAATATAAATACGAATAATTTCACATGAAGTTGATAAAGAAGGTTCTTCTTTACTTAATAATGTCGTTGAAATAACTCGAACATCAATTACACGACCCTCGGTTCCATGAGGAACTTTTAATGATGTATCTTCATAATTTGAATCTTTTTTTCCATATAATGCTCGAAGTAATTTTGCTTCTGGCGACGGATCTTCTTCACAAGGGGTTAATTTTCCTACTAAAATATCATGTTCTTTTACATAAGAACCTATTTTTACAATTCCATCTGAATTTAAATGACGTCGAATATGTTTTGTTAAATATGGTAGATCATTTGTTAATTTTTCGCTTCCAGTAATTCCATATGTAATATTCGTTTCATGTTCTTCAATATGAATAGAAGTTAAACAATCTTTTAATAAAATTCTTTCATTAATAACAATCGCATCTTCATAGTTATAACCTTCCCAAGGCATATATGCAATTGTTAAATTTCTTCCAAGAGATAATTCTCCATCATTTGTACTTGGACCATCTGCAATAATTTGTCCTGAAAAAATATGTTCACCATTCCAAACAACTGGTCTTTGATTTAAGGATGTTTCTTGATTCGAACGATAATATTTTCTTAAAAAATAAGTAATTTGTTGATTGGAAATATCTTTAATAGTAATTAAATAAGAAGAAGAAAAAGATACTTTTCCTTCCGAATAACTTTTTATTACCATTCCTGAATCTAATATTGCAATTGATTCAAAACCTGTTCCAATTATTGGTTTTTGAGTATATAATAAAGGAACAGCTTGTCTTTGCATATTTGAACCCATTAACGCTCGATTGGCATCATCGTGTTCCAAAAAAGGAATTAATGCTGTGGCTAAAGAAACAACTTGAAGCGAAGAAGTTGTAATAAAATTAAGTTCTTTTGCTTTTTTTACTGAAAATAAATAATTATCTTTTATCGATAAAAATTCATCTTCAATTTTTTTTTTTTTTAAAGAAATATCACCAAAAGCAATCTTCGTTTCAGATTCTTGTTCTGGGTTTAGATAAATTGTACGTTTTTTTGAAAAAATGTTCCCATTTTCCATTAAAAAGTATGGTGTTTCAATAGAACCTAAAGAACTAATTCTTCCATATAAAGCCATTGACATTATTAATCCAGCATTTTGACCTTCTGATGTTTCGATTGGACAAAGTCTTCCATATTGACTTGGATGAATATCTCGGATAACTGTACTTATATGATCACGTTTTAATCCATTGGGACCAAAAACACTAATTCTTCTTTTATGTGTTAATTCTGCCAATGGATTAATTTGATCCATATATTGCGATAATTGACTTGTTTTAAAAAATTCTTTAATAACACTTGTTAAAGGTCGTGGATCAAGAATCCAATCATCTGGATCTGAAGATGATTCTAAATCAAAATTAAGTTTTTGAGAACTTGAAAAAGAAGAAGAATCTTGCATTAATGTTTTTTTTAATCGGTACAAACCTACACGGATTTGGTTTTGTAATAATTCCCCTACTGATCGAATTTGTTTGTTTTTAATATGATCAATATCATCACTAATGCGATCATAATATTTTAGCTCAATTAAACCATCAATTATTCCAAGAAAATCATGAGCTGTTAAATATGTTATTTCTTTGGGTAAATTGACTCCTAGTTTTTTATTAATTTTATAACGTCCTATTTCACCAATTGAAAAACATCCTGAACGTTGATTAAAAAACAAATTTTTAATTAAATTGCAGTTTTCTGAACTACGAATTATTTCATCATTTTCGTCTTTTCCAGTATATTGATAATTTGTTAAATGTAATGGATACTTAAGACTATCTGAAATTTCTTGAATATTTAACCCAAAATAACGAATTAAATCATAAATAAATAATTTATTAACATCAGAATCTTGTTCTTTTTTTTTTGATTCTAAAATTTTAGGTTTAAAATCATTTAATTTCATATAAATACGATCTTTATTAATAATATTTTCTTTTAATTCAGATTCTTTTTGTTTTTTTTGGTCTAAAAAAAAACGGGTCCAAAGTCCTTTGTTAGAAATAATCGTAGCACTATAGATAATTGTTTTTCGATTTTGACCAAATTCTTTTCGAAAATAAATTCCTGGACTTCTTATTATTTGACTAATAACAATTCTCTCACATCCACTAATAACAAAAGTTCCTTCTTCGGTCATCAATGGAATTTCTCCAAAAAAAATATCTTGTTTGACTCTAATTTTTTTAAATTTGGTTTGTTTGGGTACTTTCGAATTTTTTATTTCTAAATAATTTTCATGAGTTATTATTTGATTTTTTTTATCAAGAAAGTATGAGTATTCACCTTGAATATAGAGTTGAATAGAATAAGTCATATCTCTTCTTAAACAAGTATTTAAATTAAAATTAGGTCCTTTTAATTTTATTTCATTCGAATACAAGTAGACTAAACAAGATATTTTTTTTTTATTTGAAATTTTTATTTTCGCAAGAAAAGGATTAGGAAAATTGAGTAATTCTTCACTAATACCATTAATTAAAAATCGATAAAAACTTGCTCGTTGTGCTTCTGACAAATCGCCAATATTATTTACAAATAGATTGTTCATAATTGAATTAAATCGTTTCATTAATTAATTTAGTATACTTAATAATAGGAATTAATTAAAAATATTATAGAAATTCATTTGTCCTTGACAAATGAATTTATTTAATATTGAATTTTAATAGATGCTTTATTAATTTTTGATTTTTTACGTGAACCATTATTTTTATGAATTACTCCTTTTTTTACTGCTTTATCAATAATACTATAGAGTTTATTTTTAATTCCTAGAGTTTCATTTACCTTTGGAATTGTTTCTTCATTTTTAGGTTTTAATAAAATATCTTTTATTTGTTTTAAAAAAAGTTTGGATAATGTTTTAATCGTGGAACTATATCTACGATTTACCATACGGTTTCGAATATTTTGTGAAACTATTTTTCTATTTTTTTGTTTTTTATTCATATGATAATATTATTTTATTATAATTAAATTAATACATTTTAATTCTTTATTGTCTAAAATCATAACATAACTAATCCAAATGTTCTAGAGTAGAAAGAATTTTAAAGTTTTGGTCATATGGAAAAATAAAATTTCATGATATAATATTAGAGTACTCTAGAAATTTAAAAAATAAAAAATTTTTAAGGTACAAAATTAAATTAATAATTTTATTTTTCAATATGGCAAAAAATAAAGGACCTCGTATAGTTATAACATTAGAATGTACCGAATGTCGTAAAAATGAAAATAAACGTTCACCTGGTGTTTCTAGATATTTAAGTAGTAAAAACAGACGTAATACTCCTGAAAAATTAGAATTATCAAAACATTGCCGTTATTGCAATAAACATACTATTCATAAAGAAACAAAATAAAACTAGAAAAAATGAATTATTGGAATCAAAAACGAACAAATTTAAACACGGATAAAAAACGTACAAATTGGAATCAAAATTTGCGTTCAAATTTAAAAATTGTAAAACAAAAAAAAATAAAAAAAAGTTTACAATACTTACTCTTGTTAAAAAAATTTAATAATATTATTGATTATAAAAATATTAAATTATTAAAAGCTTTTTTAAATAAATACGGTAAAATTCGTCCACGTAGAAAAACACGTATAACTCTTCAAAAACAACATAAAATTGCTAAAGCAATTCGAAAATCAAGAGCTTTAGGTCTTATTCCATTTATTTGTGATGTTAAATTATAATCTGAAAAAAAGAAATTAAAAAAATGAGAAAGGCTAGAAATAATAATAACTTTATAGATAAAACTTTTACCATTATCGCAGATGTTATTTTAAGAGTTTTTCCTGCAAGTCAACAAGAAAAAAAAGCATTTTCATTTTATTTAAATGGATTATCTGCTCAAGATGAAGGAGAATACGCAGAAGCTTTAAATAATTATTATCAAGCTCTTCAAATTGAAGAAGATTTATATGATAGAAGTATTATACTGTATAATATAGGGTTAATATATTCCAAAAATGGAGATTATTTAAAAGCATTAAAATACTATTATTTTTCTATTTTTATTAATCCTCGATTTACCTCTGCATTAAATAATATTGCTGTTATTTATCATTATCAAGGGATTAAAGCAGCAGAAAAAAAATGTTATGGATTATCAGAGTCTCTTTTACAAAAAGCAACGTTTTATTGGACAAAAGTAGTAAAAATAGATCCCAATTCTTATATTGAAGCTTGGAATTGGTTAAAAACAACTCGTCGAATTAAACTTTAATTTTTAGATGAAATCCGGTTGATTGTTAACAAGTTATAATATATATTTAAAAAATAAATTAAAATTAACATTTTTATGGTAATTAATAATACGAAAGGATTTGTAAGTCAAATCATTGGTCCTGTTATCGATGTAGAATTTCCAGAAGGAGCAATTCCAAAAATTTACAATGCTTTAGAAGTTGTTAATGAAAAAACAAAAGAAATATTAATTGCTGAAGTTCAGTATTTAATAGGAGAAAATAAAGCTCGTGCTATTTGTATGACATCTACAGATGGTTTAAAACGAGGAGATACAGCTACAGATACAGGATCACCCATTCGAGTTCCTGTAGGAAAAGCTACACTTGGACGTATTTTTAATGTTCTTGGTCAACCTGTAGATGATTGTGGTCCAGTTAAAAACACAGAAGTTTATTCTATTCATAGACCTGCTCCTGCTTTTGTAGAACTTGAAACAAAACCAAGTATTTTTGAAACAGGTATTAAAGTAGTAGATTTATTAGCTCCATATCGACGTGGAGGAAAAATTGGTTTATTTGGAGGAGCTGGAGTTGGAAAAACTGTATTAATTATGGAATTAATTAATAATATTGCCAAAGAACATGGTGGTGTTTCTGTATTTGCTGGAGTTGGTGAACGTACTCGCGAAGGAAACGATTTATATGCAGAAATGAAAGAATCGAAAGTAATTGATGCCGATAATTTTGAAAATTCAAAAGTAGCACTAGTATATGGTCAAATGAATGAACCACCTGGGGCTAGAATGCGTGTTGCTTTAACGGCTTTAACAATTGCAGAATATTTCCGTGATACAAACAAACAAGACGTTTTATTATTTGTTGATAATATTTTCCGTTTTGTACAAGCTGGTTCTGAAGTTTCTACATTATTAGGAAGAATGCCTTCTGCCGTAGGATATCAACCAACATTATCTACAGAAGTAGGTGAATTACAAGAAAGAATTACTTCTACAAGAGAAGGTTCAATTACATCAATTCAAGCTGTATATGTTCCTGCTGACGATTTAACAGATCCTGCACCATCAACAGTTTTCCGTCATTTAGATGCAACTACAGTTTTATCTCGTGAATTAGCTGCAAAAGGAATTTATCCTGCAGTAGATCCTTTACAATCAAACTCAACAATGTTACAACCTGGAATTGTAACTGAAATTCATTATGAAACAGCACAAAAAGTAAGACAAACTTTACAAAAATATAAAGAATTACAAGAAATTATTGCTATTTTAGGTTTAGATGAATTATCTGAAGAAGATAGATTATTAGTAAGTCGAGCAAGACGTGTAGAAAGATTTTTATCACAACCTTTTGCTGTAGCTGAAGTATTTACTGGATTAGAAGGAAAATATGTAGCCTTAAATGATACAATTACTGGATTCCAAAGAATCTTACAAGGTGAATTTGATAAACTACCTGAACAATGTTTTTATCTTGTTGGAAATATTGATGATGTAATTGAAAAAGGAAATAATTTACCTAAATAATTTCCTTTTTCAACTTCTTTGAGAAATTTGTGTTAAAAAAATAATATTAAAAGAATATTATTTTTTTAACAAATTCGGGGCTTTTTGGATTCGACATTGAATTTTCAATGGACGTGGGTTCAAATCCCACAAGCTCCAAAAGTTTTAAAATTTTCAGCACCTGTGGCCGAGTGGTTGAAGGCACTGGACTCATAATCCATTTTCGTAAGATCTTCACTGGTTCGAATCCAGTCAGGTGTATTTTTAAAATTTAATTTTAAGTCTTGTTGATTTTCCTCGTAATTCTCTAAGAAAATATAATTTTGAACGTCGAACTTTGGAAGATTGTTTTTTAGTTATGGAAATAATTTTAGGAGAATTTAAAACAAAAATTTGTTCAATTCCGATATTTTGAACTGTACGTCGAATTATAAAACTTTTTCCAATTTGTCGATTATTAATTGCAATAATTAATCCTTCATAATATTGTGTTCTTTCTTTCTCTCCTTCAGGAATTAAATAACCAATACGTACAATATCGCCAATTTTAATAGTGGATTTTTTCTTTGTTATTAAAGTATTATTTTTTAAATATTTTGATTCGACATAATTAATTAAATCAGAATTTGAAAGTGTTGGATTAGTAGTTAGATTCATAAAATAAAAAGTAAGTTGTAAATAAAAATTTTTTGAAAAATTAATCTTTCAAAAATAATAATAATAAATATTCAAGATTAAAGAAAGGGTATTTTTAATTAATCATAAATAGTTAAAACTTAATCTAGACATTTTAGGTTTTAATACTTAAAATATTTTTAAAATATGTTTTGTTAAATAGTAAAAACATCATGAAAAGAAAAAAACAATGAAAAATGAACAAAATAATTAATTTTTTTAAAAATATTCCTTCATTCATAATCGAAAACATACCGTCAGAATTGAGTCCTTTTCTTCCTAAATTTTTACAAAAAAAAAAACGTTTTAAAGATGAAGATAAATTTTTTGTAACTCCTTTAGATCCTACAAAAACAAAAGAAGAAAAAATAAAAATTGAGAAAAGAAGACGACATCAAGCTTATATGGCATTGGAATATAAATTATCTATGACAACTTATTATGATTTTTTTTCCAAAGATACTTTTAAGATTTCCAAATTTTCTAAATATTTAGCACAAATTGTTAATAAAAAAATTGTAACAAGTGATTTTTTATTATTATCTTTTTTTTATACTAATTTAGATATTTGTCAACCATTAAAAAAATATCAAATAACAAAAGAAACAATAGGAAAATTAATGTCAAAAATTTATGTAAAAATTCCAACAAAAACTTCTGAAAAAAATCTTTTTTATTTTGAAAGATTTTTAAAAAATTTAATTAGTTTTTTTCCTATTAATTTTCAAAAACAACTTCCAGATCCAACTATTAAATATTCATTAGAAGTTCATAAAATTTTTGAAAAAGCTGCTCAAAATGCTTTAGTAAGATTTAAAACTCCTGTAATTAGCACAGAAATTTTATTTATTACTTTAATGGAAGAAAAAAAAACAAAAGCTGCAAAATTTATTGAAAAATGTATTGGCGATGAAACAAATTGGTATATTCTTCGTTATATTTTAATTAAAAGACTTTATAAATATGAATCATGTATACGACGTGAAATTTCAAAAAATCAACAATATTTTGCTTATTTATTAAAAACACAACTAAGTGATATTGAATTTGAAAGATTAATTGATAATAATTATTTACAATTTGGCGTAACAAGATTTCGAAATCGATTAATACAACAAGCGGTAAAAACAGATATATATGATTTAATTGAAGAAGATATTTATAATTCAATTCGTGCAAATAGAAATGAAAGAAAATATTCTTCTTAAGTTAAAAAAAACTATTTAATTTGTTAAAATTAGTTAATATAGGCGAGCGTTGCCAAGTGGTTAAGGCAGTGGGTTGTGGTTCCTCTATGCGCGGGTTCGATCCCCGTCGTTCGCCTTAATCTTTTTTGAAGCATTTTGACTGGTTCTATATTGATTGGTATAAAGAAATATAATTAATTAGAATTTAACTTTTATAAGAACAAAAATGGCTAGATATACAGGTCCAAGAATTAGAATTATTAGAAGATTAGGACTATTGCCTGGATTAACGCGAAAAAATATAAAAAATCGAGTAACAACTCCAGGTCAACATGGAAAACCTATTTTTACAAAATCAAAAAGATCATCTTTATCAGATGATTATAAAGAAAGACTTCTGGAAAAACAAAAACTGAGATTTAATTATGGAATTACAGAAAAACAACTTGTTTCATATTTTAAAGAAGCGAAACGAGAAACTGGTTCAACTGGGAATTTACTTTTACAATTACTGGAAGCTCGCTTAGATTGTGTTATTTATCGTTTAGGTTTTGCTCCAACGATTCCAAGTGCTAGACAAATTGTAAATCATTGCCATATTCTAGTAAATGGTAAATTAATAAATATTCCTAGTTTTATTTGTAAAGAAGGAGATATTATAACAGTAAAAGAAAAAAAACAATCCAAAGCTTTAGTTGGAAATAATTTAGAAATTCAGCAACAAAAAAGAAAATTAATTCAACGACGAATGAAAAGAGTTAATTTAACAAAATCACGTTTTCATAGTCTTTTACCAACTCATTTACAAATTAATAATGAAGAATTAACAGGAAAATTCTTATCTCCTGTAAAACGTAAAGATGTTTTAGTTAGGATTAATGAATTAAAAGTAGTTGAATATTATTCTAGATAAAAAAAAGAAAAGACAGATTGAAGTTAACAAATTTAACGATTAATAGAAAATGTACTTATTAATTTAAGTTTTTCAAAAAAAATGTATTCAAATATTGACAGGATATACAAAACATGAGTGATGCATCAGAAAGAACACGTATTAAATCAGAACGTTATGAATCTGGAGTAATTCCATACAAAAAAATGGGTTATTGGGATGCAGATTATACAGTTAAAGATTCTGATGTTTTATGTCTTTTCCGTATAACACCACAACCTGGAGTTGACCCAATTGAAGCTGCTGCAGCTGTTGCAGGAGAATCTTCTACAGCTACTTGGACTGTTGTTTGGACTGACTTATTAACTGCATGTGATGTTTATCGTGCAAAAGCTTATTTCGTTGAAGAAGTTCCAAATAAACCAGATGAATTCTTTGCATTTATTGCTTATGAATGTGATTTATTTGAAGAAGGATCAATTGCAAACTTAACTGCATCTATCATTGGAAACGTTTTTGGTTTCAAAGCTGTAAAATGTTTACGTTTAGAAGATATGCGTCTTCCATATGCTTACTTAAAAACTTTCTTAGGCCCTGCAACTGGAGTTATTGTAGAACGTGAAAGAATGGATGTATTCGGACGTCCTTTATTAGGAGCAACTGTTAAACCAAAACTAGGTCTTTCAGGAAAAAACTATGGTCGTGTTGTTTATGAAGGATTAAAAGGTGGTTTAGACTTCTTAAAAGATGACGAAAATATTAATTCACAACCTTTCATGAGATGGCGTGAAAGATTCTTATACGTAATGGAAGGAATTAATAAAGCTGTTGCAAAAACAGGACAAGTGAAAGGTTCTTACCTTAACGTTACTGCTGCAACAATGGAAGATATGTACGAAAGAGCAGAATATGCTAAACAAGTTGGTTCAGTTATTGTAATGATTGACCTTGTTATTGGTTATACAGCAATTCAATCAATGGGACATTGGGCTCGTAAAGCTGATATGATTCTTCACTTACACCGTGCAGGTCATTCAACTTATACTCGTCAAAAAAATCATGGTCTTAACTTCCGTGTAATTTGTAAATGGATGAGAATGTCTGGTGTTGACCATATTCATGCAGGAACAGTTGTAGGGAAACTTGAAGGAGATCCAAATTCAGTTAAAGGATTCTATGATACTCTTTTATTAACATCTTTAAAAGAAGATCGTAGCTTAGGTATTTTCTTTGATATGGATTGGGCATCTTTAAGAAAATGTCTACCTGTAGCTTCTGGTGGTATTCACTGTGGTCAAATGCACCAATTAACTCACTTATTAGGAGAAGATGTTGTATTACAATTTGGTGGTGGTACTATCGGTCATCCAGATGGTATTCAAGCTGGAGCAACTGCTAACCGTGTAGCTTTAGAAGCAATGATTTTAGCGAAAAACGAAGGTCGTGATTACTTAAAAGAAGGTCCAGAAATTTTAAGAGCAGCAGCAGCAGATTGCCGTCCGTTACAAGTTGCTTTAGATTTATGGAAATCTATTACTTTTGAATATGCTTCTACAGATACTCTTGATTACGAAAGCACTCCAACAAAATCAGCATCTTAATTAACTAATTTTTATTTCGTTAGGGTATTACCTTTTTCTTATTAAACAAAAATTAAAGGAGTATTATGGCAAGACTTACACAAGGATCTTTTTCTTTATTACCAGATTTAACAGACGAACAAATCAAAAAACAAATTGAGTATGCAATTAAAAAAGGTTTTGCAGTTTCTGTAGAATATACAGATGATCCGCATCCTCGTAATTGCTACTGGGAAATGTGGGGTCTACCTCTTTTTGATATTGCTGATGCATCTGCTGTTATGTATGAATTAGCTGAAGCACGCAAAAACTATCCAAATCAATATATTAAAATCAATGCATTTAATAATGCTAGAGGTGTTGAAAGTACAGCAATGTCTTTCATCGTTCAACGTCCTACATTTGAACCAGGTTTCTATTTAGTTCGTAATGAAGTTGAAGGAAGAAAAATTGCATATACATTACAAAGTTATGCAGTTCAATCAAGTGCTGAAGGTAGCCGTTATTAATTTTTTAAATAATTTTCCGAAGAGATTCTTTTTCGGAAAATTATTTTTTTTTTTATTTTTAGATAACATTACTTAAATTCAAAAACAAAAATATGTGCAAAAATTTAAATATTTCATCTGTTAATTTAAAAGATCTTCTTTTAAGTAATACAGATTCTATTGATATCCGTGATTGCTATGTAAAAACAGGAATTGAAAAAATTTTAGCTAGCATGGATCAAGAATTAGTGGGATTAAAAAATGTTAAAACAAGAATAAAAGAAATTTCGTCTGTTCTATTATTTGATAGAATTCGTGAACTTCAAGAATTAGGAAGTTTAAATTCAAGTCTTCATATGTCTTTTACTGGAAGACCGGGCACAGGAAAAACATCTGTAGCAGCGAAAATTGCTTTAGTTTTAAGAAATTTAGGTTATTTAACAAAAGGACATTTAACAAATGTAACTCGTGAAGATTTAGTTGGTCAATATGTAGGACATACTGCTCCAAAAACGCGTGAACAATTAAAAAAAGCTCAAGGTGGAATTCTTTTTATTGATGAAGCACATCATTTATATAAACCAGATAATGAACGTGATTATGGATCAGAATCTGTAGAATTATTATTACAAGTAATGGAAAATCAAAGAGATGATTTGATTTTAATTTTTTCTGGACAAAAAGAAAAATTAGAAACATTTTATAATTGTAATCCTGGTGTTTCTTCACGTATTGGAAACCATGTGAATTTTTCTGATTATAATGTGGAAGAATTAACTGAAATAACAAAATTCTTACTAAATAATGAAAGTCGTTATAAATTTGCAGATGATACAATTAAGATTTTAATATATTATATTGATCAATTAGTAAAATTTCCTACTTTTGCTAATGTTAGAACTATTAAAGTTTTGTTGAATCAACTTTTAGCATATCAAGCGACTCGTGTAGAAGATTTGTTAACAAAAGAAGGCAATTTAAAATATGAAGATTTAACAACAATTAAAGCAGAAGATTTTAAACATTTTACACAAGATGATTTTATTAATATTATTGGAAGTGAAAATGTTACTTTATACCGATAATTTTTTTTATTATTGAACGAAAAAGTTTTTACTTAAAGATTTTTTCGTTCAAAAAAGTTTATTGAAAACCGAACATGTTCTATCAAGGAACATACTAAGAAATTTTATCATATTAAATTTCAATAAGGTATATAAAATATGCTATTTTTTTTAGCTACACCAGAATCTAGTATAGTACAAACAAAAACTACAAAAATACGCGTACATTTAAGTAGTGGAGTTGCTGAAATCTATGAAGAACATCAAGATTTAATGGGTCGAATCGATAATGATCTTGTTGAATTTGAAACAAATTTTGATAATAAAATTGAAACTTCAAAATATTTAGTTCAAGAAGGTGTTTTTGTTGTTTCAACAAAAAATACTATTTCTGTAGATTTAGAAAATTCTGAAACTGCAGTTTATGTATATGCAAAACGTGTTTTTGAAATTAGTTCAAAAGCTAAAAGTTCTTTAGATATTATTTCCAAAGAATATGAAACAAAAACAAGTCTTCTGGAAAGAGAAGAACAAAGACTAAAAGAAGAACAAGCTACAAAAGATAATAAAACTTCTGCTTCTTATGAATTAGTTAAAAGTTCAAATTTAATGTTATTAAAAGAAGATGTTGAATTTTTAAGAAAAGTAATTCTTGTAATCAAAGAATTAAAATAAGTTCTAAGTATGTTGAATGTTCCTGAAACATTAATTCTCTATTTTTCTTATATTAACCAACGAGATTTAATTCTTAAAGGAAATTTATTTTCTACAGCTGTTTTTATCTTTATTGATTTGTTACGAGGATATGTTGCTGAAATTAATATTATTCAATTAATGCCTGGATTATACCTTGCACTTCTTTTTGTAGGATTTTTTTTCTTAATGATTTTTTCGACTTTAGTTTTCTTTTTTCCATTGATTTCAGATAGTCGAAGAAAAGGTGGAACAAAAACAGGTCTTCGATTTCGTCGAAAATTAGATACAAAATTTAGTTTATTTCTTTATTTTATTAGTTTAATATTTTTAATCAGCACGATTTTACCAATCAGTTTAGATTCTTTTAGTACATTTGGTGAAAAAAATGTAGAAAGTTTTTGGTCATTTGAAGAACTAAATTCAATTGAAAGTTCATTAGTTACACTTACTATTAGTCTCTTTCAAATTCCGATTTTAGTTATTGCAGATAATTATGACGAAAATAATATTGAATTATTTCCTACATTTCTTCGAGAATATATTGTTTTTGTAGGAATTGTGGCTGCTTTGATAACTCCTACAGTTGATGTTCCAACGCAATTAAATTTTATCTATATAGGAATTAGTTTATATTTATTAGTTTTTTCAGCTTTTACAAAAAAAGCTATTGTCAAAGTAACAAGTATTAGTTTTAAAAATTTTATATTCTTTTTTCTGAATTTTAATTTAATAAACTATCACTATCGAGTTCATTTTTAATTGTTACAATATATTTTTTATTTTTTCTGGCTCATATTTAAAAACATTTTTAACGTTTCTGATAAAATATGATTAAAAATTTACAAACGAAAAATTTATTCTTAAGTTTCTTAACAATATTTATCCCTTTTCTTTTATTTTTCCCTCAAAATACATTTGCTTTTCCACTTTATGCACAACAAGCATATGAAAATCCAAGAGAAGCTAATGGTCGAATCGTATGTGCAAATTGTCATTTAGCTCAAAAACCTACAGAATTTGAAGCTCCTACTTCGGTACTACCGAATACAGTTTTTGAAACAGTGGTAAAAATTCCTTATGATACTACTAAAAAACAAATTGTAGGAAGTGGACAGAAAGAGGGCTTAAATGTTGGTGCAATTGTTATTTTACCAGAAGGTTTTAAACTTGCTCCAAAAAATCGTTTAGAAAAAGAATTAATTGAGAAAACAAAAGGTGTTTTTATAACACCATATAGCAAATCAAAAGAAAATATTCTTGTTGTAGGTCCAATTAGTGGTGAGAAACATCAAGAAATTATTTTTCCAATTTTAACTCCAGATCCAGAAAAAGATAAAAATATTTATTTTATTAAATATCCTATTTATGTAGGTGCAAATCGTGGTCGTGGTCAAGTATATCCGACAGGAGAAAAAACTAATAACAATGTATTTAATGCTATTTCTGCTGGAAAAATTCAAGAAATTAAACCAACAACAAAAGATATTGAGGTTATTATTGCTTCTGCTTCAGGAGAATTAAAAACACAAGTAATTCCAAAAGGATTAGATATTATTGTTAAAGAAAATCAAGTTGTTCAACAAGATCAACCTTTAACATTAAATCCAAATGTAGGTGGTTTTGGTCAAACAGAAACAGAAATTGTAATTCAAGATCCGCTTCGTATTTATGGGTATTTAGCTTTTTGTGTTTCGATTATTCTTAGCCAATCGGCTTTAGTATTTAAGAAAAAACAATTTGAAAAAGTTCAAGCTGCAGAACTTGATTTTTAAATATTAATACCTAAAATGGAATCTTTTATTTCTTTTAGAAAGAAATAAAAGATTCTATTTTTTAATTAATTTTATTCACCTAAAATAAATTTAGTAAATTTTCCAACTTGAATATTTTCTCCTAGTAATGAAACATGATTTTTAATATATTCTTCTACAGTTAAATCGGGGTCACGAATACAAGCTTGGTTTAATAAAGTATATGTTTTTAAGGTTTTTTCTACACGTCCTTTTAAAATTGATTCTCGAATTTTTTCTGGTTTATTTTGTAAATCATCACGTTGAGATTCAATTCTTAATTCGGAATCCCAAATGTCTTGAGGAATATCTTTTAATGATACATAATTAACTGAATTGGAAGATGCAATTTGCATAGCTAAATTTCTAGCTAAGGTTTGAAATTCGATTCGACGTGCTACAAAATCTGTTTCACAATTTAATTCAATTAATACACCAATTTTAGAACCAGTATGTATATAGCTGGTAATAATTCCTTGTTTTGTTTGTCTTGTTAATTTTTTTTCAGCAGAAGCTAACCCTTTTTGACGAAGAAATTCAATGGCTTTATTAAAATCTCCATTATTTTCTAAAAGAGCATTTTTACAATTTAACATTCCTGCACCTGTTTTTTCTCTTAGTGCTTTAATTTGTTCGGAAGTTATATTCGTTATATTCATATCAGGGAGTTGATTTCTTTTTCAATTAATAAATGATTATAAATTTTTATTTTTATATTCAATAATAATATAGTAACTATAAAGATTTCCGTCAATTGTTCGAAATAGAACAAAATCTTGTTTTTTGTTCTATGGAAGTTTGTATTTCGAAGTATAACTTTGGTATATTATTATTTACTTTTAAATAAATAATCTTATTTATTTTCTTAAAATTTATTAAAAAAGTTTTTTTGAAAGAATAAAGCTAGTTTTATGAAAAAAACATTATCGATTACTGTGTATAATGAATCCGGGGTTTTAGCAAGAATTTCAACAGTTTTTTCCAGTCGAGGTTTTAATATTGAAAGTATTGCGGTTGGACCTACTGAAACAATTGGAATTTCAAGAATTATTATTGTTTTACCAGGGGATAATCAAATTATTGAACAAATAACAAAACAACTTAATAAATTAATTCAAGTTATTGAAGTAAAAGATATTAGTTCACGTCCTTGTGTAGAAAGAGAATTAATGTTAATAAAAATTAGATCTTTACCTACAACTCGTTCTGAAATTATAGAAATTGCTGAAATTTTTAAAGCAAAAATTGTAGATATTTCAGATGTTTCTATTACTATTGAAATTACAGGAGATCCAGGAAAAATAGTAACAATTCAACAGCTTTTAAAAAGATACCTTATTTTAGAAATTGTTCGAACAGGAAAAATATCATTGGAAAGAGAATTAGGTATTAATACTGAATTTTTAAAAAATATTTAATAAATAAAGATTTTAAAAAAATGGGGACGGAGGGACTTGAACCCTCACGACTATTATAAATCAACGGATTTTCAATTTTTTAAATTGGACTATCTCTTTACTTATTTTAAGTAGCTTCCGTATAGTCTCTGCACCTCCAACTTGCATAAGTTGTTTGGCTCAGGATTAGAAAAACTTTCCCTGAATTTGAAAGCTTACACAGTTTTAGAAAAAACTGGCTCAAAAGTTTTAAGTCCGTTGTGTCTACCATTCCACCACATCCCCCGAAGAAGACGGTACCCAGATTCGAACTGGGGAGTGAAGGATTTGCAATCCAAAGCCTTACCACTTGGCTATACCGCCTTCTTAATATACATTTAATATTAATGCAAAGCATGATTGAATACAATATTCGTCAATTTTTATACTTAGATATGAAAAGTACTTATTATAATAAAAGATATCTGATATACTTCTTTAACGTTTTCTTTCCAAAATATGGGTACGTTTAAAGAAAGTTTATTTTCTAAAAATTATTTAAATTTTAAATAAAAATATATTTTCTATTTATGGTTACGACTACACAAACAGTATTAGACAATAAAAAAATTGCAAAAGAAACATTATTAACACCAAGATTTTATACAACTGATTTTAAAGAAATATCTCAATTAGATATTAGTTCGAATCTAGAAGAGATTGAGTCTATTGTAGAGGAATTTCGTATTGATTATAATCGTGATCACTTTATTCGTGATAAAGAATTTTTAAATAGCTGGGATTTTTTTGATGCTGCTACACGTAAAATTTTTATTGAATTTTTAGAGCGTTCATGTACAGCAGAATTTTCTGGGTTTTTACTTTACAAAGAAATTTCAAGAAATTTAAAAAAAGAAAATCCATTATTAGCAGAAGGTTTTTCATATATGTCTCGAGATGAAGCTCGTCATGCTGGTTTTTTAAATAAAGCGATGAGTGATTTTAATGTTTCTTTAGATTTAGGTTTTTTAACAAAAACTCGTAAATATACGTTTTTTGCACCAAAATTTATTTTTTATGCAACATATTTATCTGAAAAAATTGGATATTGGCGTTATATTACAATTTATCGCCATTTAGAAAAAAATCCAAACTTCCGAGTATATCCATTATTTCGTTTTTTTGAAAGTTGGTGTCAAGATGAAAATAGACATGGAGACTTTTTTGCAGCATTAATCAAATCTCAAAAACCGTTATTAAATACATATGAGTCAAGATTATGGTCAAAATTCTTTTTACTTTCGGTTTTTGTAACAATGTATCTAAATGATTTACAACGAACTGATTTTTATTCGACAATAGGATTAGATGCTAGACAATTTGATATTCATGTTATTAAAAAGACAAATCAAAGTTCTGGAACTTTATTCCCTGTAATCTTAGATGTAGATCATCCAAGATTTTTTAACTTATTGGAAGTATGTTCTCAAGTTAATCAACAACTTATTAATATTGATAAAGAAGAAGATGGAAATTTTGTAAAATTTATTAAAAAATTACCTTTAAATATTACAATGATTTCTAGTTTAGTACAATTATATATTTTACCTGCTATTGAAACAAAATATATTTGGACTGAAAAATTTTAAAACTTTACTATTTTTTTAATTACTATTAGAATTAGCATATATACTTTAATAGTAATTAAAATTATCTTTAATAAAATGAAATTAAAAACTCGTAAATCTGCTTTAAAAAGAATAAAATCAAAAAAAAATTGTTTCGCTCGTAAAAAAGCTTATAAAGGACATTTATTAAGAAAAAAAAATTCAAAAAGACTTCGTAGATTAGGCGAATCTTCTTTAATTCATTTCTCGGATAAAAATGCTTTTAAAGCAATGTTACCTTATGCCTAAAGGCATTTAATTTATAAATTTGAAATAAGAAAAAGGAAGATCGAAGTCCTTATTAATAAAAATGGTTAGAACAAAACGTGGAAATGTTGCGTCAAAAAGACGTAAAAAGTATTTAAGTTTAGCAAGAGGTTACGTGGGAGTTAATTCCAGACTTGCTATCATGGCTGGAGAACAAGTAAGACAAAGTTTAAATTTTGCTTATATTGGTAGACGATTAAAAAAAAGAGATTTTCGTCGTGTTTGGATTTATAGAATTAATGCTGCAAGTCGTGCACGTTTAAATATTTATTCAATTTTTATTGGTTGTTTAAGAAATATTAATATTTTTTTAAATAGAAAAATATTATCATTAATTGCTTTTTATGATTTAGCATCTTTTAATTTAATTGAAAGAAAATCGAGAGTTTCGAAATTATTTGTTACAAAAAGTTCTTAAAAACTTTTTGTAACAAATAATTTTGGTACTATATATTTATTATGTGTGCTGATGTAGCTCAATCGGTAGAGCAGCTGACTTGTAATCAGCAGGTTAAGAGTTCAATTCTCTTCATCAGCTTTAAAAAAGAAAGTATTTTTTGTAAAATACTTTCGGATAAGAAATTATTTATTTATAATAGTAATAAAATAGAATACTTTATATTGAAATAAATACATTAAAACATTATATGGAAACAATATTAATTAGCAAACTGCCTGGTGCTTTTGCTATTTTTAGCCCACTTACAGATGTAATGCCTGTAATTCCTGTATTATTTTTCTTATTGGCGTTTGTTTGGCAAGCTAGTGTAGGTTTCAGGTAAAATTGACTGTTAATAATATATTTTAGAATATATACAATATAATACTTAATTAATATAAGAAAATACAAATGGTAGAGCCACTATTAACAGGAATTGTTTTAGGTCTAATATCTGTCACACTATTAGGTCTGTTTGTTGCTGCATATCTTCAATTTAAACGAGGAAATGCATTAACTATTTAAGAAGTTAATTAAAAAGGTAATTATTAGAAATTTTCTAATAATTACCAACTAGCTTTCGTTACACCCGGAAGAAAACAATCATGCGCTAATTCTCTTACTGCATTTCTACATAAACCAAAAAAACGAGAATAACCACGAGGTTTTCCTGTTTTCCAACAACGATTTCTTAAACGAATTGGAGAACTATTTTTTGGTAATTTTTGTAGTTTTTCATTTAGTAAAAAAATTTCTTCTAAGGATGTTACGTTTTTTAATTGTTTTAAAATTTCTTTTCTTTTTTCTAAATAATGTTTCACTAAATTTTTACGCTTCAATTCACGTTGAAGCATACTTTTTTTTGCCATATTGTTTTTATAAACTTTGTAGTTTTATAAAAACAATATAACAAAAACTTAATCTTTAACCAAATTTCCCTAAAGTTGAAGCAATAACAAAAGGAGCATATGTGAAAATATAACCTACTGTAAAATGGGCTAATCCAACTAAACGTGCTTGAACAATTGAAAGAGCTACAGGTTTATCTTTCCAACGAATTAAATTTGCTAATGGAGTACGTTCATGTGCCCAAACAATTGTTTCAATAAGCTCTTGCCAATATCCACGCCATGAAATTAAGAACATGAATCCAGTTGCCCATATTAAATGACCAAATAAGAACATCCAAGCCCAAACAGATAAGTTATTCATTCCTAAAGGGTTATATCCATTAATTAATGGAGAAGAATTTAACCATAAATAATCTCTTAACCAACCCATAATATAATTTGAAGATTCATCAAATTGTGCAGGATTTCCTAACCATAATGTAATATGTTTCCAATGCCAATAGAATGTTGTCCATCCAATAGTATTTAACATCCAGAACATTGATAGATAAAAAGCATCCCATGCTGAAATATCACAAGTTCCACCACGTCCAGGACCGTCACAAGGGAAACTATATCCAAAATCTTTTTTATCTGGCATTAATTTCGATCCACGTGCATCTAAAGCTCCTTTTACTAAGATTAAAGTTGTTACATGTAATCCTAATGCAATCGCATGATGTACTAAGAAATCTCCAGGGCCAATTGTTAAAAATAAAGAATTTTTTGGATTATTAATTGCTTCTAGCCAGTTAGGTAACCAAAGTTTTTCACTAGCAATAGAGGCAGAACTTACTGTAGAAGATAATAGAGTATCAAATCCATACAACGTTTTTCCTGATGCTGCTTGAATCCATTGTGCAAATACAGGTTCTACTAAAATTTGTTTTTCCGGTTGACCAAAAGCTACAACTACATCATTATGAACATATAATCCTAAAGTATGGAATCCTAAGAAAAGCGAAACCCAACTTAAATGAGAAATAATTGCTTCTTTATGATCTAGCATTCTTGCTAAAACGTTATTTTTGTTTAATTCTGGATCATAATCACGAACAAAGAAAATAGCTCCATGAGCAAATGCTCCTACCATTAAGAATCCAGCAATATATTGATGATGAGTATATAAAGCAGCTTCTGTAGCATAATCACGAGATAAAAATGCATATGGATTTAAAGCATAGATATGTTGAGCAGCTAATGATGTTAAAACACCAAGAGCAGCTAAGGCTAATCCTAATTGCATGTGTAAAGAATTAGTAATTGTTTCATATAGTCCAACATGACCTTTTCCTAATCTTCCTCCTGGCGGTCGATGTGCATCCAGAATTTCTTTCATACTATGACCAATACCAAAATTTGTACGATACATATGACCTGCAATTACAAATAAAACACCAATTGCTAAATGATGATGAGCAATATCTGTTAACCAAAGAGATTGAGTTTGTGGATGAAACCCTCCTTTAAAAGTTAAAATGGCTGTTCCTGCACCTTCAATTGTGTTATAAATATGACTTGCTGTATCTGAATTTTCTGCATATACACTCCAATTTCCTGTAAAAAAAGGAGCTAATCCTGCAGGATGTGGTAATGTTGTTAAAAAATTATCCCATCCTACATGAATTCCACGAGATTCAGGAATTGCTACATGTACTAAATGACCTGTCCAACCAATTGAACTAAAACCAAATAATCCAGAAAGATGGTGATTTAAACGTGATTCATTGTTTTTAAACCACGCAATATTTGGTTTAAATTGTGGTTGTAAATGTAACCATCCAGCTTGTAAAAATAATAAAGCAACTACTAATAAGAAAATAGAACCAACGTATAAATCTTTATTTGTTCTAAGTCCAATCGTATACCACCATTGATAAACACCTGATAATGCAATATTTACTGGATAAATAACTCCTCCTCGTGTAAATGCTTTTAAAGCAGTTTCACCAAAATGTGGGTCCCAAATACCATGCGCAATAGGTTTAACTTTAAGAGGATTCAAAATCCATTGTTCAAAATTACCTTGCCATGCAACATGGAAAAGGTTACCTGCTGTCCAAAGAAAAATGATTGCTAGATGACCAAAATGAGAAGCAAATATTTTTTGATATAAAGCTTCTTCAGTTACATCATCATGACTTTCTAAGTCATGAGCTGTTGCAATACTATACCATATACGACGTGTAGTCGGATCTTCACTTAATACCTGACTAAACTTAGGGAATCTTGTTGCCATTGAGAAAACTCCGTTACGTTTTATTTTAATAAAAATTTATAACTACTTGAAAAGACTTTTTTTATTTCGACTATTTTTTATTAACTTACAGAAATGATACGAGCTAAGAAGAAAGCCCAAGTTGTTCCAATTCCACCAAGTAAATAATGTGCTAAACCAACAGCACGACCTTGTGTAATACTTAATGCACGTGGTTGAATTGCTGGTGCTACTTTTAATTTATTATGTGCCCAAACAATCGATTCGATAAGTTCTTGCCAATATCCACGACCACTAAATAAGAACATTAAACTAAATGCCCAAATAAAATGTGCTCCTAAGAAAATTAAACCATATGCCGATAAAGCTGAACCATACGATTGAATTACTTGTGAAGCTTGTGACCATAAGAAATCTCTTAACCATCCATTGATAGTTAATGCTCCTTGTGCAAAATTTCCACCAGTAATATGAGAAATTGTATTTTGTGGTGTAATAGAACCCCAAATATCAGATTGCATTTTCCAACTAAAATGGAAAAGAACAACAGAAATACAATTATACATCCAGAATAAACCTAAAAATACGTGATCCCAACCAGAAACTTGACAAGTTCCACCACGTCCAGGACCATCACATGGGAAGCGGAATCCTAAATTTGATTTATCTGGAATTAAACGTGAATTTCTAGAATATAATAAACCTTTTAATAAAATTAATACTGTTACGTGAATAGTAAAAGCATGAATATGGTGAACCATAAAATCAGCTGTTCCTAATTTCATTGGAACTAATGCAATTTTTGAACCAAGAACAATAGGATCACCACCAAAAATATAACTTGCTGTGGCTAAAGAATTTGGAGAAGTTGTTCCAGGTGCTACTGTATGAAGATGTTGAATCCATTGCGCAAAAATCGGTTGTAATGAAATTGCTTTATCTGAAAACATGTCTTGTGGTCTACCTAGAGCTTGCATAGTATCGTTATGAATATAGAATCCGAAACTATGGAATCCTAAGAAAATACAAACCCAATTTAAATGAGAAATAATTGCATCACGATGACGAATTACACGATCTAATAAATTGTTATAGTTTTGTGTTGCATCATAATCACGTACCATAAAGATTGAACCATGTGCTGCTCCACCAACAATACAAAAAGCTCCTATCCACATATGATGTGTAAATAATGACAATTGAGTTGGATAATCAATTGCAATATAAGGGTATGGTGGCATTGCATACATATGATGTGCAATAATAATTGTCAAAGATCCTAACATTGCAAGGTTAATTGCTAATTGTGCATGCCAAGATGTTGTTAAAACTTCATAAAGTCCTTTATGTCCTGAACCTGTAAATGGACCTTTATGGGCTTCTAAAATTTCTTTCATACTATGACCAATACCAAAATTTGTACGGTACATATGTCCAGCAATTATAAATAAAACACCAATTGCTACATGGTGATGCGCAACATCTGTTAACCAAAGACTTGCTGTTGTAGGATTTAATCCACCTTTAAAAGTTAAAATATCAGAATATTTTGACCAATTTAAAGAAAAGAATGGAAGTAATCCTTCTCGAAATGATGGATAAAGTGTGCTAATAAATTCACGATTAATTAGAAGTTCATGTGGATCAGGTAAATCTTTTGGATCCATTCCAGCATCTAATAATTTATTAATTGGATTTCCAACATGGATTTCATGACCAGCCCATGCTAAAGAACCTAAACCTAATAAACCAGAAAGATGGTGATTTAACATTGATTCTGCATTTTGGAACCAATCTAATTTTGGAGCTGCTTTATGGTAATGGAACCATCCTGCAAATAACATAAGAGCAGACATGGCTAAACTTCCTAAAGCTGTACAATATAATTGTTGTTGTGTTGTTATTCCTTCAGCACGCCAAATTTGGAAAAACCCAGATGTAATTTGAATTCCTTGGAAATTTCCACCAACGTCTGCATTTAAAATTTCTTGTCCTACAATTGGCCAAACCGATTGTGCACTTGGTTTAATTTGTAAAGGATTAATTAACCATGCAGTATAGTTTGAAAAGTAAGCACCATGAAAATGCATACCACTTAACCATAAAAAAATAATTGAAAGTTGTCCAAAATGAGCACTAAAAATTTTTCTTGAAACATCTTCTAATGATTTTGATTGCAGGTCAAAATCATGAGCATCGGCATGTAAATTCCAAATCCATGTTGTTGTTTTTGGACCTTTTGCTAAACTTCTTGAAAAATGACCTGGTTCCGACCATTTTTCAAAACTTGTTTCAACTACATCTAAGTCAACAAGTACTTGGACTTTTTTACTTTTTTTAGCTTCTTGTTCTTGTGGAGTTGTAATCATATATAAAGCTATTTTAAAATTACTAATTAACTATCCAACTACACATCGGATTCACGTTTGATGCGAAGTTTTTTTAAATTTTTTGAAGAACGAAATTTGCAGTTTAAATACTATTATAAAAATTTTATTTTTACTTATTTTTAAAAATGTAAATAAGTAAAAATAAAATTTTTATTAAAGAATAAATTCTTGCAAAAAAAATAAATTTAAGTTATTATTTCTTTCATGGGTCGGTGCCCGAGTGGTTAATGGGGGCGGATTGTAAATCCGCTGATATATGTCTACGTAGGTTCAAATCCTACTCGGCCCAATTTTTTAAATTAATTGTTCTACTAATCCAATCATTTGTGAATTACTTTTCCCTGGGGCTACCATTGGATAACAATTTTCATTTTCAATTACATTCACATCGATTATTAAAGCATTATTAATTTTATTTGTTTCTTTAATAAAAGATTTTAATTCATTTAAAGTATTTGCTTTATAACCTATTAAACCATATGCTTTTGCAACTTCTCCAAATTCAGGCATTCCATTTTTCATATAAGAATTTGAAAAACGATTTCCATAAAAAGATTCTTGCCATTGTCTTACCATTCCTTGCCAACCATTATTAATAATAATGACTTTGACATTTAATTGATATTGAGCAATTGTTCCAAGTTCTTGAATATTCATTTGAAAACTTGAATCTCCACTTATACATACAACATCTTGATTTGGATTTGCAATTTTTGCGCCAATTGCTGCTGGCAAACCAAATCCCATTGTGCCTAATCCAGCACTTGTAATCCATTTTTTTGGTTGACAATTTATTAATTGTGCAGACCACATTTGATGCTGTCCAACATCTGTAGTAAAAAAGGCATTGGAATGTGTTTTTCCAATATAATCAATAGTTTCTTGTGGTGATAAATTTGTAGATGTATAACTTGTAGAAAGTAAAGGATACATTTCTTTCCATTTATAAATTCGTTTTAACCAAATAGCTGTATGATTTAGATCAATAAAAGAATTTAATCTTATTTTTTTAAATAATTGTAATAAAGTTTTTCTTAAATCCCCTACAATAGCTAATTGAGGAAAACGATTTTTACTTATTTCTGCTGGATCAATATCTAAATGAATAACATCTGCCTCACAAGCAAATTCATCTAATTTTCCTGTTACTCGATCATCAAATCTTGCTCCTAATGCAATTAATAAATCACATTCACTTACAGCAAAGTTTGCATAAGCTGTTCCATGCATCCCTAACATTCCTAACGCTAAATTATCTTTTTCATTATAAGAACTTTTTCCCATTAACGTAGTCGTTAATGGAATTTGAAAAATTTTTGCTAGTTGTTGAAGAATTTTAAAAGCATTTGATCGAATTATACCACCTCCTATGTAAAGTAAAGGTTGATAAGATGAAGTCATTCGAAGAAGAAGATTTTTTAAAATATTATTTCGAACTAAATGTTCTGTTCGATAATTATTTTTTTTAAATAAATCGTTTATTTTTTTATAAAAATAAGGTTCAGCTTCTTCTAAACCCACATCTTTTGGAATATCAATTAAAACTGGTCCTGGTCTTCCATTTTGTGCTAAAAAAAAAGCTTCTAGTAAAATTTCCGGAAGAAGATTTGTATTTCGAATAGTATATGAATGTTTTACAATGGGTAAAGTAATTCCAAAAATGTCTGTTTCTTGAAAAGCATCGGTTCCAATAAAAGTACGTCCAACTTGTCCTGTAATTATAATCAATGGAATTGAATCCATTCTTGCATTTGCAATTCCCGTTACTAAATTTGTAGCTCCCGGACCAGATGTAGCAAAACAGATTCCTGGTTTATTTGTAGCTCTTGCATAGGCATCTGCAGCATGAATAGCTCCTTGTTCATGTCGAACTAAAATATGTTTAATTAAATTATTTTTTTCCCAATGGTAAAGTTCATCATAAATAGGTAAAATGGCTCCTCCCGGATAGCCAAAAATATGTTCGACACCATTTTGAATTAAACTATCCATCAAAACATATGCTCCTGTTCTCAAACAGTTATTTTTTAAATTCAT